GTTGGTGTTTTTTCAGATCAAGCATTAAAATCTTTTACTGCTCCTTTTGAAGGTAAAATAGAATTTCTCGAAGCTCTTCCAGGTCTTTTTGTGCGAACACCACATGGAAACATTGTTTATTTACTGAAATATCAAACGAGTAATGAGACAAAACCACTCCTCAAACTTATCCATTCTTCTCATCTTCAAAATACTCCTCATCAAGTTGCTGGCAAACTTGTAAGCGTCGAGAAAGGAAAAGGAACAAGTATTTATGAGATTAAACAAGGTGATGTACCATCAGGAAGCCTCTTATGGGTTAAACAAGGTGAATATGTTAAACCAGGTCAACTATTGATTCAAGCTTCAAGGATTCAAACCACATCCCAAGAAATGCCAGAATCAACCCACCCAGTACGATCACCTTTATCAGGTGAGGTTTTTTTTCAATTTATGGCTATTCGGCAAATTGAAAAACGAAAAAAGAAATCCCAAAAGAACAAGGAAAAAGAACTTGCCCCTACTCTTCGTACTTTAATGAAATTAGGGAATTTTTGGGTTTTTTCTTCTTTTATTCAAAAACACGTGCAAATTTCAAAATTCTTTTTTCTAAAAGGCGATCTGGTTTCCAGAGACACACCAATTAAACAGTATAATCTTCACTTACCTTACAAAGGTCAATTGAAAAAAACTGACGTATCTTTAATTTTTTGTTCAACTGGATTAGAATTTTTGTATTCTCAAATTCAATATTCTAATTTGTTTTATTTTTTCTTTTGTGATTCCACAAGGTCTGCACTTTCTTCGAGTTCCTCATTTATCGACACTGATAGCAAAGCATCTACAAAAAAACCCTCGAAGAGTCTTATTGTTTACAGTACTAATTCAAAAAAAACTGTTCTGTATTGGTACCCTAATTATCAACAAAACACTGTTTTAGATTATTGTTCAGTTTTTTCATCGAAACCTCATTTTGTAAAAGGTCCTGAATCACAAGATCTTTTTAAATCGATAACTAGTCAAAAGGGAGATTGTTATGAAACACATTCGATCTTGTCTTCTTGTCCTGTGTTTGATTTCAATTTGAATTCAGTTCAGTTTCAAAATTCCCAGTACTACAAAATTCAAAAATTTTGGGAAGGAAACAAAGCAGACTTAGTTCCAACAGGAAGCTTTTGTGAACAGAACCAACCGAGTTTTGAACAGAATATAGATTTTCCGGGAATTCAATGTGGAGATCATCTTTTTTCTTGTAGTTTGTTTTCGAAATCAGGACTTTTTCAACTAGAAAGGGCTGTAAAACCTGGAAATTTTGATACAAAAGAATTAAGAAAAAATTTGTTTTTTTTTCAAAAAAGAAAACCTAAAGTCCAACATTTCTCTTCTTTTACCGAAAAAGTTCAATTTCTTTCGAAAAAAGACTCACAAATACAGACCACTGACTTTAGAAAAAATCCATTAAAACGGAAAACAACTGAAAACTATGACATGAGTTTTGTAAAAAAGGGTTTGAAAAAAGGGACTGAAACAGTTTTTGTGGGTTCAAAACTCAAGATGGTTGAAAAAATAAATTTTTGGTTATATTTTCCACAAACGACAGTAAAAAATATATGGAGTTCAAGTTTTGATGGAATTCTTCTTGAGCCAAACAAAAAATTTGAAAATGTTCGATTTGAAAACTGTTATGTTTTGACTCGGCTACTGAACAGTCAAAATCTAGTAATTTCTAAATTAAAGCAAAAAACAAATCGTCCAGAGCTTCGACGGTTAAGTAGCCAGTTACTTACTACCACAAATCAATTTGCTAATAAATTTTCTTTCTCCAAAACAGCTGATTTGCACAATTCACCTTTTGCCTCAGTTCCTATTCATCAAATTTTTGACCTAGACGTTTTTTCTCGTCAATCTTCGGAAAAGTTTTGTTTTTACAAAAAACAATTTTCATCTTTTCAACGGGCCTACGGAAGTCATTTTTCTTTCTCATTAAAAAGAAAATATCTTCCTTTGACATTTTTATCTTTTCAAAAAGCATCTTATCAGGTACTTCCCGATACAAAAATTCTCAAACAAAACTGGTTAGATGCTCAAAAACTTTCTCCAGTAATCTCAATTAAATCCCCTTTATTTACAAAACAAACTAAAACAGAATTTAGTGAATCAGAAAAACCATCGGTAGTTTTTAAAGTCCTTAGTCCACAGACTTCAGGTTGGATTTTTCCGTCTCAACTTTTGAAAGTTGAACTACAATACAGTTCACCCCCAACTTTGACTAAAGTTGAACATCTTCGCGATAAAATCTCTTTAAACAATCAGAGAAATAATAAAAAAGGTGGAGCCCCAGAATTGAGTATTCTCAAATTTACTAGTCTATTTTATCGACCATTAAAGCTTGAGAATTCAACCCAATACTCTTTTCGAACCTTTGATAATGGATGGGTTTTACCGAATTTCTTCATTAGTCGTGCTTTTTTAAAATCAAAAACATTGGGTGAATTTCGTGGTTTACAAAAGAGACGAAAAGATTTTGGTATAAGTGTAGTTCGAACTCAAGATCTTCTAAGCATTCAACTTCCAGTTAATCTGAATTTTCAACAAAATCGAAGTTCTTCAAAAGAGAATTATTTTTTATCACAAGTTGGTGCATCTGTACGTTTTGGTAATGAGATTGCTTCTGGGTATGGAATTGCCGGAAGTGGCAAAATTATTAAATTGACAAAAAATAGAGTAACTGTAAGAAAAGGAATTCCACTCCTTGCTTCGAGTCGAGGTCTTGTTCATATTACTCAAAATGATTTAGTAAATAAAAATGATTTAGTAGTTACATTACGCTCAAGAAGGCTCCAAACAGAAGATATTGTTCAAGGTATTCCAAAAATTGAACAGCTTTTTGAAGCGCGTGAAACTCAAGGTGGAGAAGTTATCCAAAAAAATATGCATAGTTTATTGCAAACGTTTTTTAAACATGCGCAAAGAGTCAAACCAATGCGAGAAGCAGTTCAATTAACCTTGGCATATATTCGAAAATTCTTAGTGGAAAATATTTTAGCAGCTTATTCAAACCAAGGTGTTCACATTGCAGAAAAACATGTCGAAGTTGTTGTTCGACAAATGACCGCTAGGGTCCGTATTACTCAGGGTAATGATAGTGGATTTCTTCCAGGTGAATTTGTCCAACACCATTTTATTGAAAATTTAAATTCAGAATTACAAAAGTTGGGTCTTCGTCAGGCTGAGTACGAACCTGTTATTTTAGGAATTACAAAAAGTGTGTTACAATCTGAAAGTTTCCTTCTTGCTGCAAGTTTTCAACAAGTGAGTCGAGTTCTTGTTCGAAGTGCTCTTGCAAAAAAGACGGATTTTTTACGCGGATTACATGAAAATATTCTTGTTGGTCAACCTATTCCAGCAGGAACAGGAATAAATTATCCTTCTGATCTTGCAACTGAAAACCCAAAATTACTGAGTAAACGTCCTTCTACAAAGCAATTTTTGGATGAGAGTGAATCTCCTTTTCTTTCTGAATCTGTTGATTGAAAAATTACATCTGTTTTTTTCAAGAAAAAAAAAACAGAATTAAATTAAAAAGGATTAGTTAACAACTAAAGAAAATTAAGAAAAAGAATTCTCGTTAAAATTCTTTTTCTTAATTTTAAAAGATAATGTTCGCAATTGAAAACCAAGAGATAAAATTCTCTTGGTTTTTTTAAAAGGGCTTTATTCTTCTTCCAAAAGCGAGCTTTTAGAAAAAACCTACTTTTGTTTCTAAAGGACGTTACCACAAAAAATGTCATTTACCACAAAATTAGAGAATTACCACAAAAACTGGTAGTTTTTGGGAAGGGAAGGGGAAGGCACTAGAAGGAATAAGATTCAGACCCAAAATTAATTAAAACAGACCTAAAGTTAATGAAATATCAATAGGTAAAACTGATCCAATTCCTAACCAAATAGCTACTACCGTACCAATTAAAAATACTGTTGATGCTACTGGACGACGGAAAGGGTTTTGAAATTTGTTAATATTTTCAATAAATGGTACTGTGATTAAACCTGCAGGAACAGCTGCCATTAAAAGTACACCTAAAAGTTTATTAGGAACTACACGTAAAATTTGGAATACAGGATAGAAATACCATTCTGGTAAAATTTCTAACGGTGTTGCAAAAGGATTTGCAGGTTCACCCATTGGTGCTGGGTCTAAAACTGATAACCCAATAACGCAAGCAAAAGTTCCAAAAATTACTACAGGGAAAATGTAAAGTAAATCATTTGGCCATGCTGGTTCGCCATAGTAATTATGGCCCATACCTTTTGCAAGTTTTGCGCGTAATACTGGATCTGATAAGTCTGGTTTTTTAGTAACTGCCATAAAAATCTCCTTGGAAAAATGAATAAAAAGTTTTTTGTACTTTTTAAAGTGGGCCAGAAATACCCTGTTTACGAATCATTAAAAAGTGCATTAGCATAAAAACTGCAGTTAAAAGAGGTAAAACAAAAGTATGAAGACTATAAAAACGTGTTAACGTTGATTGTCCTACACCTACACCCCCACGTAACAATTCTACTAAAGTTGGTCCAACAGCAGGAATTGCGTCAGGTACACCTGTTACAATTTTCACAGCCCAATATCCTACTTGGTCCCAAGGTAATGAGTATCCAGTTACACCAAATGAAACAGTACATACAGCCATGATTACACCAGTAACCCAAGTAAGTTCACGTGGTTTTTTGAATCCACCAGTTAAATAAACTCGGCATACGTGAAGAATCATCATCAGAACCATCATACTAGCTGACCAACGATGAATAGATCGAATTAACCAACCAAAATTCACTTCAGTCATAATATATTCAACTGAAGCAAAAGCTTCTGCAACAGTAGGTCGATAATAAAAAGTCATCGCAAATCCTGTTGCTACTTGAACCAGAAAACATGTAAAAGTAATTCCACCAATACAATAAAAAATGTTTACATGTGGTGGAACATATTTACTAGAAATATCATCAGCAATGGCTTGAATTTCAAGACGTTCTTCAAACCAATCATACACTTTACCCATAAATAAAAATTGAAAGTTTTAAACACGCTTTTTTCTAAAAGAAGGGTTATTTCAGTTCCTTCCCCAAAAATGAAGTTTTTTGTGATAATCACTTTTTGGAACGAAAGCACGCTGGTCCCTTCCCAAAATTCTTGAATTTTGTGGTAAACCTGTTTTTGCGAAAGGAACAGGTCGAACTGGTCTCAAAAAGACAAGCTAGAAATACCGGAAAGCATGAAAACTACATAGACCACAATTAGGCTAAAAAAAAGAAAAAATTTCTGGAAAAAAGTTTCTTTTTTTTTACTTTTGCTGCCAAAATAAATTTTTGACAACAAATCAAATTACCACAAAATTTAAGGTTTTTGAGACTCGAAGAGTCTAGTTTATAACAGCTTTAATTTGTTGACCATTTTGTATCAACAGCGACTTGGTCAACCAGTCCATAATCTTTAGCTTCACGTGCAGAAAGAAATTGATCTCTATCCATATCGCGAGAAATTCTACTTAATGGTTGATCTGTTCTTTCAGCATAAATACGGCCAACTTGTCGTCGAATACGCATAACTTCTTCAGATTCAGAAAGAACCTCAGATGCTTGACCTTGACTTCCACCTTCAGGTTGGTGAATCATAATTCGAGAGTGAGGTAATGCAATTCTTTTCCCACGGTCACCACCAGCTAAAATAAAAGAAGCCATCGAAGCTGCTGTACCTACACAGATTGTAGTAACTTCTGATTGAATATAATTCATTGCATCATAGACAGCAATACCACAGGTTACGGATCCACCAGGTGAATTAATGTAAATATAAAGACCTTTATTTTGTTCTTCTGCATTTAAATAAAGCATGATTCCAATGAGTTGATTTGATAACTCATCATCTAATTCTTGACAAAGAAATAAAACCCTTTCACGATACAAACGGTTATATAAATCAACCCATTGAGCTGAAGGTTCACCTGGTAAACGGAATGGGACTTTAGGAACACCGATAGGCATAGTTAATAATTATTGGTATTTATATATAGTTTGAGCAAATTGGTCATTTCTGTTTCCTACTGAAACAAGTTTTATTTTATAACTGTCAGTTTTTCCTTTCCCAAAATTTTCAATTTTGTGGTAAACAAAGTTTTTGTTAGAAACATTGTTCTAATTCAGTTTCATGAAGATTCTAGTTTTTTTCTTAAAAAGAAAGAGACCCTCTTTCGTTTTATAGAAAAGAAACGCTGGTTCCAGTCGGAAAATGACCAAGAGTCTTTTTTAGAAAGATATACTATTCACTTTAAAGATCTATCATCTAGTATACTCTAAACTTCACAAAAATTAAAGAAAAAAAATGAAACCTATGATATACTAAAATTAAGAAAAGTTAAGTTTGAGTGGGGAGTCTTTTTTTAACGAAAAATGACCCCGTTTCTAAACCGCAAGGTTTTTGAAATACTCGGTCCTTTAATGAAGGGCTTGGTTCTTCATTCGAAAAGAAAGAAAGTAAAAAAATTATTAAAAAATTTATTTCATATGGGTTTACCATGGTATCGTGTTCATACGGTAGTTTTAAATGATCCAGGTCGTTTAATTGCTGTACACTTAATGCATACTTCATTAGTTTCTGGTTGGGCTGGTTCAATGGCTTTTTATGAACTTGCTGTTTTTGATCCTTCTGATCCAGTTTTAAATCCAATGTGGCGTCAAGGTATGTTTGTTTTACCTTTTATGACACGTTTAGGTATCACTCAATCTTGGGGTGGTTGGACTATTAGTGGTGAAACAGCATCAAATCCAGGTATTTGGAGTTACGAAGGCGTTGCCGCTGCTCATATTATTTTATCGGGTTTACTTTTTGCTGCTTCAATTTGGCACTGGGTTTATTGGGATCTTGAACTTTTCCGTGATCCAAGAACTTCAAATCCAGCATTAGACCTTCCAAAAATTTTTGGTATCCACTTATTTTTATCAGGTCTTCTTTGTTTTGGTTTTGGAGCTTTCCATGTAACTGGTTTATTTGGCCCTGGTATTTGGGTTTCAGATCCTTATGGAATTACTGGAACGGTTCAAGCAGTAGCTCCATCGTGGGATGCAACAGGATTTGATCCATATAATCCAGGTGGTATTTCTGCACATCACATTGCTGCAGGTATTTTAGGCGTTTTAGCTGGTTTATTTCACCTGTGTGTTCGTCCACCACAAAGATTATATAATGGTCTTCGTATGGGGAACATTGAAACAGTTCTTTCTAGCAGTATCGCGGCTGTATTCTGGGCAGCTTTTGTTGTAGCTGGTACTATGTGGTATGGTTCTGCAGCAACACCAATTGAACTTTTTGGTCCAACTCGTTACCAATGGGATTTAGGTTTCTTCCAACAAGAAATTGAACGTCGTGTACAAACAAGCCTTTCTGAAGGCAAATCAGCTTCACAAGCTTGGGCAGAAATTCCAGAAAAATTAGCTTTCTACGATTATATTGGAAATAACCCAGCAAAAGGCGGTCTTTTCCGTGCGGGTGCCATGAATAGTGGAGATGGTATTTCAGTAGGTTGGTTAGGTCATGCTGTTTTCAAAGATAAACAAGGTAATGAACTTTTTGTACGTCGCATGCCTACATTCTTTGAAACATTCCCAGTAGTTCTTGTAGATAAAGATGGTGTTGTTCGTGCCGATGTTCCGTTCCGTCGTTCTGAATCAAAATACAGTATTGAACAAGTAGGTGTTTCTGTAACATTCTATGGTGGTGAATTAGATGGTGTTACATTTAATGATCCAGCAACAGTGAAAAAATATGCTCGACGTGCTCAATTAGGCGAAATTTTCGAATTTGATCGTGCAACTCTTCAATCAGATGGGGTTTTCCGTACAAGTCCTCGTGGTTGGTTTACTTTTGCTCATTTATGTTTTGCACTTCTTTTCTTCTTTGGTCATATTTGGCATGGTGCTCGTACAATCTTCCGTGATGTATTCGCAGGTATCGATGCAGATCTAGATGAACAAGTAGAATTTGGTGCATTCTTAAAACTTGGTGATACTTCTACTCGTCGCCAATCAGTGTAAAATTGAATTGAATTTCTTCTCTTTTTTTAAGCACTCTCAATTTTCTACAAAAACATGCAGGCGTACTCGTTTTACTTCTGCTTCCCCGATTCGATTATCGCAAAAAACTTTGTTTGGTCTCTGCCCAAAAATGAAAAATTTTGTGGTAAACTGTGTTTTCGAAAAAGGGAAGGAAGCAAGAGTCAAGTTTTTGGAAACAAAAAACACGGGCTGGCCTGCTTGTTTTGTTACTAACAAACAGAACTTTTTTCTATGGAAGCGTTAGTTTATACTTTTTTATTAGTTGGAACATTAGGTATTATCTTTTTCTCTATTTTCTTTAGAGAACCACCACGTATTGTAAAATAATGGTGAAGAGATCAGTTAACATCTCAAAAGCTGCTTTCTGGATTTCCTAAATAGGAAAGAAAACAAGTTGTTTTTGAAATATAACAAAAGAATACTAAACTCGTGAGTTTTAAAACTCACGAGTTTATTTGCAAAAGTCCTTTTACCACAAAAAACTGTGTTTGGTCTCAAAAACACAGTTTTTGAGAAAGGGAAGAGACTTGTACAAAAAGATTAATCTTCATGTTCTTCAAATGGGTCACGAAGTTGTTTTGATGGTGGACCAAATCCAACATAAATTGAATAACCGGTAATACTTAATAATAAACACCATAAAAAAATGGTAAAGAAAAAAGCTGGACTTTCCATATTAAAAAAATTCAGATAACGTTAAAAAAATGCTATAAAAATATCTTCTAGTTCGTCCCTTCCCAAAACCCACAATTTTTTGTGGTAATTATTCCAAGAGTTTCCATTTACCATAAAAAACCTAGTTTGGCTTCAAAAACAGAGTTTCCCACAAAATTCTCGAATTTTGGGCAGAGAAAGAGAAGGAAGAGCGGGCAGTATTAGTTTTTGTTTGAAAGCAAAGTGACTAATTTCTGGAATTAATATTAAGGACAAATTGAAGAGACGAACGCGAAGAGAGTTATTCCTGTTTTCATTTTAACAAAAATAACACAAAAAAGTTTTTTTTTAGTTTCAAAAGAATTTTTTTAGTCGTTGAGGGAAACCTGTATTGTTTGATTTGAGTTGATAAATTGGATATCTACGTTTTCACTTTTTCAATTCAAATAAATTATTTCAATTCAACTTTTTTACTCTAGTTTTTTCTCTGTCCTTTTCTACCAACCAGGATTTTGTAGAATGAAATTCTTACAAAAACTAAGTTGGTAGAAAAGGAAAAAAAGTTCTTCTTACTAAAACAGCATTTTTTACCTCTACTATAATAATAAGTAACTAACCCTTTTTAGAATGTAAAACTTATTATATAATAGAGGTTAGAGAGAGAGAAAAAATTTGAAATGGTATTCTTTAAAAAAAAGCCATACTTCTGTTTTTCTCTTTTACAGAAAGTAAAAAACAAACTCCTTTATTTTAAAAATTATGGCTACTGGAACTACATCAAAAGTAAAATCTGACGAGACTGGAATTTCAACTCCACTAGGAACTCTACTTAAACCATTAAATTCTGAATATGGGAAAGTAGCTCCAGGTTGGGGAACAACTGTATTAATGGGTATTTTTATGGCATTATTTGCAGTTTTTCTTGTAATTATTTTAGAAATTTACAACAGTTCAGTTCTTCTTGATGATGTTACTATGAGTTGGGAATCTTTAGCTAAATAAAAAGATTCATTTCCAAATACAGGTTTTTTTAAAAACCTGTATTTGTATTTCAAAGACATAATAAGTAGCAACGAATTTCTAGTTTAAATTTGTTTAAACTTTTTGCTGTAAACTTGGATTTTTTTGCAATTTTTTGAATTTAATAAATTTTTCTGGGGATAGAGAGACTTGAACTCTCACGGTTCAATGAACCAACGGATTTTCAGATATGAAACTGGACTCTCTCTTTATCCTCATTCAGGACAAAATAAAACTTAAAATTGAAAGAATGATTTTGTTAAAATATTAGGATAGCTCCCGTCGAGTCTCTGCACCTCTTAAGATAGTCTTAAGTTGACTCAGGATTGCTTAATACATTGAAAAAGTTTCCCTGAATTTGAGAGCATTCACTTCAAAAGTTTCCTTTTAAAGGCTCAAAAATGAGTGAAGTTGTACCTTTAAGTCCGTTGCGTCTGCCGATTCCGCCATATCCCCGGCAAAGTGAATATCACACTACTCAATAGTGTAGTAAAAACTACAAAAAACACCAGTTGTTTTTTTCTTTTTTGTAAAGTAGACTAAAAGCAAGAAGAAAAAAAAAACAAAATCAAAAAAGTATTTATTTTTTTTGAACTTTACCGTTCAATAACTCTGTACAAAAGCGGTTTTCACTTTTCTGATCAAGAAGAGTATGGAAGGGTCGATGCCTGAGTGGTTAATAGGGGCGGATTGTAAATCCGCTGGCACTGCCTACGCTGGTTCAAATCCAGCTCGGCCCAAAAAAAGTTTTGAGAAGTGTTTTTTCAGCAAAAGCTGTAGGTTCCGCAAGTTCCAAAGTTCGTGAACTTGCGGTATACTAAGAACGAGTGACATGAAACTGGAGTAGTATGACTTTTTCTTCCCCAAAAAAACTCCTTGTACCACACCAATTTGGTCCACTGACACGCTTTCCTCCGTCACCTGAGATTCCCTTAACCGTGCATCAGCGCCTTTGTGGAGGCTTGTTTGGTGACGGAACCCTTGATTTTGTTCGAAGCACTGACAAAACCGGCACGCTGGTCAGTGTTCGGTATCGTGAAAGACAAAGTCGGGTTCATGAAGATTGGGTCAAAAATCAGCAGTCCGGTTTAGCACCATTCACCGATGCTCTGAAAAAACCCGAGGCAACACGAGATAAAAAAGGATATTGGTTTCTCGAAAGTCGAACCTCACGAACGCCTTTGTTTCTTCCTTATGGGTATGAGTTTTATGAGCACGTAGAGATCGACGGCAGGTGGAAAGCCCGCAAACGCGTTCCGGTGACAAGCGGCGAGCTGCTGGATAATCCTCTGTCGGTGAGCGCGTGGATTGCGGGAGATGGTCGCCCAAAATCAAATGGAGATTTCACACTGTGTACTCAAGGCTTTACCTATGAGGAAAACCTTTTTTTGGCGGAGATTTTTCAACAAAATTTTGGCATTCAGTGTCAAGTGGTGGTGTACAGTAATGGCAAAAACTATTATCCTGAGTTGTATTTTCACCGTGCGGAAGCACGAAAACTGGGGGCCTTGTGTGATCCGGTGATTGCATCCTTGCAAAGCCTGAAACATCGTTTTCTGTTTGCCTAAGTGGTTCATGGAGAGACTGGAACCGCTGCTCCTGGAGCAGTGGAGGGGAGCCCCTCTCCACGTGTGAGTTTGAAACCTCACACCTGCACGGGGTCTCAAATCCAGCTCGGCCCAAAAAAGAATTGAAAAAAAACCTTGTGAACAGGTTTGAAGTTCACAAGTTTCAGGAATTATTTTTCTTCTGAAAACAGTCAATAAATCTTTCCCTTCCTGTCCCTTTCTCAAAAACACTGTTTTTGAGACCAAACAGAGTTTTTTGTGGTAAATTGAAAATTTGGGTAAGGAACGGAACTGCCCAACTTTTTATTACTCTTGGTTTTGACTTGCAGTTTTTACGTAAAGAATTAATAAAAAAGATGTTGGGATAATAATAAATAAAGCTGTTGCAATTACGCCGAGGATATTAACTTCCATTGAAAATTTACTCCTTAGTTTTAAATAAATCTAGGATTTTGTGAAATCTTATGAAAAAAATACTAAAAAATTTTTTTGATCAAAAAAGAGCAAGTTCCAATTTTACCAGTAATTTTTATCAAGAGATTTTTTTTATGTCTCTTAAATATTGTATCGTAAAATAATAAAAACAAAAAAGTTTCTAAACTAGTTTAAACAAAAGAAAGTGTTCTTTAAGAAAAGAGGCCCGTTTGCCCGAAAAACAAATTTTAGAGAGAAAGAAAATGAAAAAGTTTTCTTCGAAAAATTCTCATTTTTTTACTAAAACCAAGCTCACTAAAACTTTGAGTTTTCCGCATTGAACTGAGTAAATGAGATATCCTCTTGTTCCATAAATAGTGTGGGAAAAATTTTAAATTCATTTCATTTAAAATTTTTCCTTTTCGACCAAGTAATTCTAGTAATTATTAACTAAACGAAGTTCGGAAAGGGGGGGATTCGAACCCCCGGTAGTCTCGCAACTACGTCGGTTTTCAAAACCGATGCATTCAACCGCTCTGCCACCTTTCCAGAATTTAAAAATTTTAGCCCTAAAGTCGGGAAGCGGGTAACGCGATTCGAACGCGCGACATGCACCTTGGCAAGGTGCCGCTCTACCACTGAGCTATACCCGCACATTCCAGAGCATTTTAGTCAAATATGTCGATGAAACTGAACCAAAAACTGTGTTTTTTTTGAAGAAAGTAAGACTAAAATGTGTAATTTTTTTTTGTTGTTTTCTAATACTATCATTATATTAAAATTAATGCAATTTTATTTATGTTAATTGTTAATTTTAAGACTTTTTAAACATAAAATTAAAAAGTCAATCTATTGACAAACAGTTTCGGATTTACTAAACTTCTTATAGTCTTCAAAATTAAAAAGCGGAGTAGAGCAGTCTGGTAGCTCGTAAGGCTCATAACCTTAAGGCCGTGGGTTCGAATCCTACCTCCGCTCAGAAGCAAAATCTAGTATTTTGGATTAAACTTCGTCTTCTCTTTTACTCAATCTTCTTCTAGAAATAACGTAAGAATTCACCTTGACAAAATAAATCAAATATTTTACTATACTATCTACTAGAAAGTCGTAGTATTTCAGGCCCCCATCGTCTAGAGGCCTAGGACATCTCCCTTTCACGGAGGAAACGGGGATTCGAATTCCCCTGGGGGTAGACAAGTTTTTTAGAAAACACTACAATGAAAATAGATTCTAGTACTTATTTGCAAAAAAAGAACTTTTTTGCAAATAACTAGAACTACAAATTTCATCAATAAGTTTATCTTAAAAAGAGGATTTTTTTTGACTTCAAAATTGGAGACTAAAACGAATACTCTAAAAAAAGATTTTTTAGTAAGATCAAAGAGTCTATAAAAGAAAAAAACTAATTTTCACTTGCGGCCTCAAAATCAAAAATGTGCAAATAAAAAATTTGTATTTAATGGTTTATTTTAACGACCTCGTCAACCCCGATGAGAGATCAGGAAGTACCTTGATATTTTGTATCAATCGGTTGACTCTCCTTTTCAAAACAGACCATAAATTAGTTTTTGATTCGTGTTTTTTATAAAAAAAGTTAATTAAAAAAGGATTGCTGAATATGACTCGAGTAAAACGAGGAAATGTAGCTCGAAAACGTAGAAAACAAGTTTTAAATTTAGCATCAGGTTTTCGCGGTTCTTCATCAAAATTGTTTAGAACAGCACAGCAACGAACAATGAAAGCTTTAAGTTATTCATACCGTGATCGTCAACAAAAGAAACGTGAATTTTGTGGACTATGGATAACTCGTTTGAATGCTGCAGCTCGTTCACATGGAGTAAATTATAGTGAATTTCGTCATGAATTAAAAAAAGCTGGAATTCAAATCAATAGAAAAGTCTTAAGTCAGGTTGCCCTTCGTGATCAACAAGCTTTTGAGCAATTAGTTTCCTTAATCAAAAATTAAGTTCGTCTCTTTTTCAAAAACTCATTTCCTTTCCTAACAAACTTGTTTATGACAAATTTTTAAATCTACCACAAAAAACTACGTTTGGTCTCAAAAACACAGTTTTTGAGAAAGGGCAGGAAAGGACCAACTCAATTTTGGAATCAAGGAGTTCTTTTAAAATTTAATTTTGTCCGAATAGATTAGATTTCAACATTGAAGATTTTGGAAGTCAATTTTTTCACAAAACCTGTGGAGGTCCTAAAAACCTGTTTTTGGAAAAAGAACGGATTACTAAAAACCAAATGGAGGTTAAAAAATCAAATGGTTGGAATTCAGCAAAAACGAAAAAATACAAAATCTTTTAAAAATCGTCGTAAAGCTATCCCTGTTTTAATTCCAAAAAAAGTTCAAGGTGCTCTTTCAAGTACTACACAACCAGCTCCTCGTTATACAATTGATTATAAAAATACTAAATTATTGGTAAAATTTATTAGCCCACAAGGCAAAATTTTATCTCGAAGAGCAACAGGATTAACAGCAAAACAGCAACGTGTAATGGCAAATGCTATTAAACGTGCACGTATGGGTGGCTTATTACCTTTTGTTAATTATGAAATTGCAGGTAAAAACTCTTTCTAAAAAATCGACCCTTTAACTTCTAACCTGAAAGCCAGATTGTTCAAATTTTCTCTTTTTTGGGAATACGTTTCAACCTTTGATCTTGGAGAAGGAAAGAAGAACCAGTTTTGGAATTCTAACAAAACTTCCCTTCTCCATAAAAAAAGGTTTACTTGGTTCCAAAAGTTTGGTTTTGGAAGTAAAAGGAAATGAGTGTTTCTAGTAAACAAACTTTGACCAAATCGACCCTTTAATTTTAAAAGAAAACATTCCAGTTTTATGTGTTTGAACAAGATTTTTTTCGAAATCAAAACACTACCAAACTGAAGTTTTTTTTGAGAAAATAAAAGAAAGAAACGTTTTCACGCCTTGTAGGACTTGAACCCACGGCATCAGGTTTTGGAAACCTGCGTTCTACCAACTGAACTAAAGGCGTTCGGGATGACAGGATTCGAACCTGCGACCTCCTGTTCCCAAAACAGGAGCGCTACCAAACTGCGCTACATCCCGATATATCATTACTTTTCTTAGTCTACACAAGAGATGAGTTTTTTTCAAGTGTCAACGCCGAACTCTGGAAAATTTTTTCGATTAGTATTCTTTAAAAGTTCTGATTTTGTTGAAAACTCTTAATCTTCTTCCGTTTCCAAAAGCCTTATTCCCAAAAAATTTCTAGTTTACCACAAAAAACGAAGGGTTTTGATCGTCAAAATCCAATTTTGGCGCTAGACAAGAAGGAAAGAAACAGAACCGAAAGAAAGAAAATTATGGAATCCGAAGCAAAGCTTTCCTGTTTGACGCAAAGCTTCATTAACTCGAGAACCACTTCTAGTCTTTAGTTGTCCGTATCCGAAAAAAACAAAAAGGGAGATTTTTGAAATGAAAGATTTTACTACATATTTATCAACAGCACCTGTTTTAACTTTAGTAAGTTTAACTGTAGTTGCTGGACTTTTAATTGAAATTAACAGATTTTTTCCTGATGCATTAATTGCTGCTTTTTAAACAAGTTTTGAAAGACAGTTGAAATTTGTTAAATACAGTGTTCTTTTTTATTTACTCACAAATCTACAAATTGAATCCGAGAATTTTCTGTTAAGAAATAAATCGCAAGTTGTATCATTTTCTAAAAAAGAAAAAAAAACCGTGTGACAAACATTTTTTTTGTCATAAGACCCTTTGCTGTCCAAAAAATTTTATTTTTTGGACCGCCAAAGCTTTTGTAATGGGCTTTCTTGGATGCAAAAAAAGTTACCAGAAAACCTTTGGTTTTGTGTAGTGAATGGTTAGAAAAATGAATAAAAATTTTTAGTATAGTGTGACAAAATTGACTTATGCCTACAATTCAACAATTAGTTCGATCTGCTCGAACTCGTCTTTCTAAAAAGACTAAATCACCGGCTTTGAATAGTTGCCCACAACGCCGTGGTGTGTGTACTCGAGTGTATACAACAACGCCTAAAAAACCCAATTCTGCTTTACGTAAAGTTGCTCGTGTTCGTTTAACGTCTGGGTTTGAAGTAACTGCATATATTCCTGGGATTGGCCACAATTTACAAGAACACTCAGTGGTTCTAGTTCGTGGTGGAAGGGTAAAAGATTTACCGGGTGTTCGTTATCACATTGTTCGTGGTACATTAGATTCTGCTGGTGTCAAAGATCGTTCTCAAAGCCGTTCGAAATACGGTGTTAAACGTCCAAAATAACTAACAAAACAAGTAAACATAATTTATGTCTCGTAGACGTACTCCAAAAAAACGTAATGTAATGCCTGATCCAGTTTATGAGAGTCGTTTGGTTGAACTTTTAGTTCGTCAACTGATGCGCGAAGGCAAAAAATCATTAGCATATCGAATCTGCTATGAAAGTATGAATCAATTGGCAGATACAACTCAACAAGATCCGTTAGGAGTTATTGAACAAGCTATTCGAAATGCTACTCCGCTTGTCGAAGTGAAAGCTCGTCGTATTGGGGGATCTACTTATCAAGTCCCTTTAGAAGTTGCTCCCGAACGTGGAACTGCTCTTGCTATTCGATGGATTCTTTCTGCATGTCGAAATAAATCTGGCCGTCCCATGGCAGTTAAATTAACAAATGAACTTCTAGATGCTGCAAAAAATTCCGGCTTGGCTGTCAGAAAAAGAGATGAAGTTCATAAAATGGCTGAAGCAAATAAAGCTTTTGCTAAATATCGTTTTTAGTTTTTAATTGTCTTATCAAAATCAAAGACTTAAGCAAAAATAGTCCATCTAGTTCATTTTCACTGAAAACAACTAAAAACTTTTTTTCAAGGAAAAGGAACAGAAAACAACCAAAAATTCAGTTTGGTTAAGATGGTATTCCATATTAAAGTAAAGGAAAATTCTTATGGCACGCGAAAAATTTGAACGTAAAAAACCCCATGTAAATATCGGAACAATCGGGCATGTAGATCATGGTAAAACAACACTAACAGCTGCTATTACTATGGCTTTAGCAGCTCGTGGTGGTGCAAAAGGTCGTAAATATGATGATATTGATTCTGCTCCAGAAGAAAAAGCACGTGGTATTACCATTAATACAGCACATGTAGAGTATGAAACAGAAAATCGACACTATGCTCACGTAGATTGTCCGGGTCACGCTGACTATGTAAAAAACATGATTACAGGCGCAGCACAAATGGACGGTGCTATTCTTGTGGTATCTGGTGCAGATGGTCCAATGCCACAAACAAAAGAACATCTTCTTTTAGCTAAACAAGTAGGTGTACCAAACATTGTTGTATTTTTAAATAAAGAAGATCAAGTAGATGATGCAGAATTATTAGAACTTGTTGAACTTGAAATTCGTGAAACACTAGATAAATATGAATTCCCTGGGGATGAAATCCCAATTATTTCTGGTTCAGCACTTCTAGCTTTAGAAGCCTTAACTGAAAATCCAGAACTGAAACCAGGCGATAGTAAATGGGTTGATAAAATTTACAACCTTATGGATCAAGTAGATAGTTATATCCCAACTCCAGAACGTGAAACAGAAAAACCATTCTTAATGGCAGTTGAAGATGTTTTTTCAATTACTGGTCGTGGAACTGTTGCAACAGGACGTGTTGAACGTGGTTGTGTAAAAATTGGGGATACTGTTGAGCTTGTAGGTTTACGTGATACGAAAACTACAACAGTAACTGGCTTAGAAATGTTTCAAAAAACTCTTGATGAGAGTGTAGCTGGTGATAATGTAGGTATTTTACTACGTGGTGTTCAAAAGATTGATATTGAACGTGGTATGGTTCTTGCAAAACCAGGAAGCATTACACCTCATACTCAATTTGAAGCACAGGTTTATGTTTTAACAAAAGAAGAAGGAGGTCGTCATACTCCATTTTTCCCTGGCTACCGACCACAATTTTATGTTCGTACAACAGATGTAACAGGAAAAATTGAATCTTTCCGTGCAGATGACGATAGTGCAACACAAATGGTAATGCCTGGTGATCGCATTAAAATGATTGTTGAACTTATTCAACCTATTGCGATTGAAAACGGAATGCGTTTCGCTATTCGTGAAGGTGGTCGTACTGTAGGTGCTGGTGTAGTATCAAAAATTGTTAAATAACAAGAGAGTTTTAAGTTCAAAATCTGGTGATGTCCCTTCCAAAAATTCTTGAATTTTGTGGTAAACACGTTTCTCCCAAAAAACATCGTTTTTTGGGCAGGAAGCACCTGATCCTTTTGAACAAATCAAATTCAGAAAGGTAACTTTTATGACCAAACTTCAACAACTTGTCCAGACTATTCAATCTGAGACGATGAAAACAGAGTTACCTGATATTCGTGTAGGAGATTTAGTACGTATTGGTGTTTCTATCCAAGAAGGAAATAAACAACGTGTTCAACCTTTTGAAGGAACAGTTATTGCGAAACATCAAGCAGGTGCTAATACAACAGTAACTGTTCGAAAAAGTTTACAAGGCGTTGGAGTTGAACGTGTTTTTCCACTCTATGCTCCTTGTGTTGTAAACGTTCACGTTCTTCGACGAGCTCAGGTCTCTCGTGCAAAATTATATTATTTACGTAATCGAACAGGTAAAGCAACTCGATTACAAGAAAAATTTGAATCATTACCAGATATTTGGGTAAATCAAGCATCGTAAAATTTGGAAGAACTACGTCTTTCAGTATTTCCAAAGTGGATGACCTTTCAGGAAATTTTGTGGTTCTGTAATACGCTAAAAAACTTGATTCCAAAAACAAGTTTTTAGACCAAGAAAACTTTTCTTAATAAAGAGAGTTACCACAAAATAAAATCTTCCATCGTCCCAAAAACAAGTTTTTGGGCGGTAAGAGTCTAGCTTTCATTTCGGAAAGACTTCAAAACGAAGTTTGAATCCAATTTCTTCCTCTTCCTTCCCAAAAAACTGTGTTTTTTGTGGTGATTTTATTTTGAAGCAAATTGACACTTATTTTCAAAATTTTATGACCTCTCCCTTTCTAACACCCAAGATTTTCGAAGAATGAAATTCTTCGAAAATCTTGGGTGTTAGAAAGGGAAAAAAACAGAGTTTTTTTATCGCCAAAATTAGATTTTGGCGCTAGAAGGAGCAGGATTCAGAAAAAAAGCTTAAATTTAAAAGAAAATTAGTAACTAACAACAAAGATGACAGCTCAAGAACCTATTATTCGTTATGACGTTCCAGGCGCAAGACGCCTTGGTAATTATATTTGGGGTTCTTTGATGTGCCTCGGAGGAATTGGCTTTTTAGTGACTGGACTGTCAAGTTATTTTGAGATTCCTTTTTTCTCTCTTTCTACTTCTCCAAGTATCCAATTTTTTCCGCAAGGGTTAGTCATGTGTTTTTATGGAATCCTTGGGTTAGTTTTAGGAACTTATATTTGGTTCATTATTCTTTGGAATTTAGGTGAAGGATTTAATGAATTCAATCGACAGACTGGATATGTAAGAATTTTTCGATGGGGGTTTCCAGGAAAAAATCGACGTATTGATCTTCAATACCCTCTTCAAGAAATTCAAAGTATTCGAGTTGAAATTCAAGAAGGAATCAATCCAAAACGCATAATATATTTAAAATTACGTGGAAACCGAGAAATTCCATTAACACGAGCAGGACAACCTTTAAGTATTCAACAAATTGAAACTCAAGCGGCTGAATTGGCTAAATTTTTGCAAGTTTCGTTAGAAGGTATCTAAAAACTAGTAAACTTCTTTTGAGTTTTCCCTTTCCAAAAAATGATATTTTTTCGAACACCTAAGGTTTTTTGGTAAACAATTTTTTGGTGACAAAATTGAAGTCTAAACTTCAAAACTCCTACGTAGGAAACTTGGAGTTTTCGAACCACACGGTCCCAAAATATTTGGTTTTGGGACCTGTCTAGCGCCAAAATTTCATTTTGGCGATACTAAAGCTGTAATTTTCAAACAAAGTGAAATAAAACTCTTTTCTATTCTAAAAGCAAACCGGTCTCTTCACAAAAATGAAACTTTTGTAGGAAAGATCTTTACCACAAAAGTTTCATTTTTGGGCAGAGAAAGAAAACAAATCTGATTTGTGGAACGAGTGCAACTAGAGTCACCAGACTCACTATAATACAATTCATTAGAAGAAGTGTTTTTTCTCTTTCTTAAAAACACGGTTTCCCACAAAAATTTCAGTGACCCTAAAAAACTTTGTTTTTTTATCGCCAAAATTAGATTTTGGCGCTAGAAGGGAAGGGTCCACTGGATCTTGTTTGAAAATATAGTGTTTCCTTCCACAGATTTTATTCAGGGGAAAGAAACAGCAAAAGTAACTAAAAAAGAGGTTTTCGTTCAATGACTAAACGAACACTAGAACAAACTGGATTAATTCCGCGTTCAATTCTTCGAACTTTTGAACGATTTCGAAAACAATTATTTCCTGGCGCTGAAATGCTCGTTATTCAAGAATTTCGAATTTCACGATATCAAGTTATTGTTTCGGTACGATGTTTAATAACATTAATTTTTGTTCCAGTAGTTGTGAATTTGGTATCTAAATCTTTTTTAATTAAACCAAGTGTTGAATATTTTTGGAATCAAAGTCACAATGAAATTTTTTTAAATTCCTATCAAGAAAACAGGGCATTAGCTGATTTACATCGATTTGAAGAAAAACTTTATTTTGAATCTTTTGTTGATCCACTATTTTTTGAACAGCCTCAGGATTTTTCAAAAAAAATTCAAAAACACACTTTTGAAATTGCAAAGACATATAATTTAGAAAGTATTGAAGCAATTAGTAACCTTTTTGCAGATTTTTTTAGTTTTTTCAGTCTAAGTGTAGTTTTTGTCCTCCTTAAACCACAAATTCTAATTTTAAAAGCTTTTTTATCAGAATCTCTCTATAGTTTAAGTGATACTACAAAATCTTTTTTATTAATTTTAGGGACTGATTTACTGGTTGGTTTTCACTCTCCCCGTGGCTGGGAAGTATTCTTAGAATGGCTTTTACGACACTTTGGTTTACCAGAAAGTGGAGAGTTTATGTCTCTCTTTGTAGCAACTTTTCCAGTTTTTTTGGATACAGTTTTTAAATATTGGATTTTCCGTTCTTTAAATAAAATTTCTCCATCTACTGTTGCAACTTATCATAATATGATAGAATAGTTATTAAACTTTTAATTTTTTTTTAGGACTATAAAAATAGCAGGATGTCCTGTATTATTGTTTCTAGAAAGATTTTTGTACCAACTCGAAAGTTTAGGTAGAAATCATTGATTTGTTTAAAAACTAAAATGCTTTCAGTTTTTTTTCTATTTCCGCTCCAACTTATCTCATTCTAAACTTTTAGTATTTTAGAATGTGATAAGTTTAAATCATTTCTTTGATCAAAAAATGAAATTTTTGTTCTCTTTCTAATACCCAAGATTTTGGAAGAATTCCATTCTCCAAAATCTTGGGTATTAGAAAGGGAGAGGGAGTAGGAAAGAAAACGAAAATAAAAACTTTTCTGTTTTTATTTCGAATTGTCTATAGAAATTTATTATAAAAACGTACTTATGATGCTAGACTTGGTGAAATATCCTGTGATTCGTACGGAAAAATCTACTCGATTAGTTGAAAAGAATCAATTAAGTTTTGATGTAGATGTAAGACTCACAAAACCACAACTTCGAAAGCTTATTGAAGAGTTTTTTAATGTTAAAGTGCTGGCAGTAAACACCCATAGACCTCCACGTAAAACAAACAGACTCGGATCAAAACCTAGTTATAAAAGAGCAATTGTCACTGTGGATTCTGACGTGACTTTATTGAACTAACAAACATTGAACCTAGAATATGGCTATTCGTTTTTTTAAAGCTGCTACACCAGGGACACGACATGGCTCTGTCTTAGAGTTTTCAGAGGTAACAGCAAGCAAACCTGAAAAAAGTTTAACGTCCTGGTGGTCTCGTTCGAAAGGACGAAATAATAGAGGAATTATTACAAGTCGACATCGTGGTGGTGGTCATAAAAGACTTTATCGCGAGATCGATTTTGGAAGAACAAAACTAAATATCCCAGGGAAAGTAACTCAAATTGAATACGATCCAAATCGAAATTCACGAATTGCTTTAGTAAATTATCAAGATGGTGAAAAACGTTATATTTTACACCCTGTTGGATTACAAATTGGAGATACAATTGTAACATCGCCAGAAGCACTCATTTCTGTTGGAAATTGTTTACCATTGGTAAATATTCCATTAGGAACTGAAGTTCATAATGTCGAATTACAACCTGGTGCTGGTGGACAATTAGTTCGCGCTGCCGGAACGGTAGCACAAATTGTTGCAAAAGAAGGTACTTGGGTTACTCTTCGTCTTCCTTCAGGAGAAGTTCGTTTAGTATCACAAAAATGCTGGGCAACCATTGGGCGTGTTGGCAATGTGGATGCTTTTAACTTAACTTTAGGAAAAGCAGGTCGCAAACGTTGGCTTGGTCGTCGTCCACATGTACGTGGTTCTGCAATGAACCCCGTTGATCACCCACATGGTGGTGGTGAAGGACGTGCTCCAATCGGAAGATCTCGACCGGTGAGTCCATGGGGAAAACCTGCATTAGGTGCTAAAACAAGAAAACGTAAAAAATTTAGTGCGGATCTCATTCTTCAACGAAGAAAATAATTAATTACCTGCTCGCTTTCTTTCCTGGTCCAAAAATTATCAATCTGTTTCTATTACTGCTTCCTTTCCTTTCTCAAAAACAAAGTTTACCACAAAATTTTTCAATTTACCACAAAAAACTCTGTTTGGTCTCAAAAACAGTGTTTTTGAGAAAGGGACAGGCAGAGACCAAATGAAAAAATTTCTGATACTCTCATTTTGGTAAAAATGGTTTTTTTTGCTAAGGAAGGAACAGAATCCAAAGAACTGAAAATTTTGGAACTAAAGCAAACTGGTCCCTTCCCAAAATTCTTGAATTTTGTGGTAAACCTGTTTTTTGGAAAAAAACAGCAATACAGGACATTTTTGGGCCAAAACTTTTTTTGGTATCAAAAGATTCAAAAACTAAAGTTTTGGCTCAGAAAATCAACTCTTACTGAAAAAATTTTGACGCAGGTGCAAGTAGTATAAATAGCTATGGCAAGATCATTAAAAAAAGCCCCTTTTGTGGCAGATCATTTACTTCAAAAAGTTGAACGATTAAATACACAAGGTGAGAAAAAAGTTATTAAAACATGGTCGCGTGCATCAACAATTGTTCCGGTCATGATTGGACATACGATTGCAGTTCATAATGGACGAGAGCATATTCCAGTATTTATTACGGATCAAATGGTTGGGCACAAATTAGGCGAATTTGCGCCAACTCGTACATTCCGTGGTCATGTGAAAAAAGATAAAAAATCAAAACGATAAACAGCTTATGGGACAAAAAGTACATCCAGTTGGATTTCGTCTCGGAATCACTCAAAAACACCAAAGTTATTGGTGCACAACTCCTCAAAAATCTGCTTTATGGATTCAAGATGCTAGTTTTTTAAGAAATTATCTTTCAAAAACTTATGTTGGTGCGGGAATAACACGTATTGAAATTGAAAGACGAGATCTCGACTTGCCATCTTTAACTATTGAAATTCATGCGGCTCGACCAGCAGTTTTTTTAGGCCGTGAAACGAAAGGTTTAGATCAGTTACGAGATGACCTTGTCAAGCGCTTACGTGCTTTTTATAGAAAAAGAAATTTAGAAGATCCAGGTCAGATTCTGGTAAGTTTCTCTATTAAACCTCTTCAAGAACCTGACTCACATGCTGCCGTCCTTGCTGAAAAACTTGTCGAAGATTTAGAACAGAGAAAGCCGTTTCGACGAGCAATGCGACAAACAATTCAACGAGCTTTACGTGCGGGCGCAAAAGGCATTAAAGTTCAAGTTTCTGGTCGATTAAATGGTGCTGATATCGCGCGTGCTGAAGCTGTTCGCGAAGGCCCGGTTCCTTTACAAACATTACGTGCTGATATTGATTATTCTTCAAAATCAGCAAAAACAATTTTCGGCTTATTAGGCGTAAAAATTTGGGTATTCCGAGGTGAACGTTTAACACGAGTAAGTAATCTGTAAACCTTTTGATTTAAAATCACATTACAGTTTAAACTCTTTGTTTCCAAAACGTTTGGTGGTCCTTTCTCTGCCCAAAATTCGAGAATTTTGTGGGAAACTGTGTTTTTGAGACCAAATTTCATTTTTTTGAAAAGGAACAGAACTCTCGTTCTCAAAAGTAATTTGGAGCTTATTCCAAAATGAAAGGGGTAGATCTCTGTTCTTACTTACAATCTATATTAAAGAAGTCTATGTTAAGTCCAAAACGAACTAAATATCGTAAAAATCATAGAGGTCGTATGAGAGGGAAAGCTTCTCGCGGCAATACTTTGGTGTTTGGTGATTATGCATTACAAACATTAGAGGCCTCTTGGATTACATCTCGTCAAATCGAAGCCGCTCGTCGTGCAATGACAAGACAAGTACGAAGAGGCGGTCAAATTTGGATTCGTTTGTTTCCGGATAAACCTGTAACAATGCGTCCAGCCGAAACGAGAATGGGATCTGGGAAAGGCGCTCCAGAATTTTGGGTAGCGGTTGTCAAACCAGGCAAAATTCTGTATGAATTAAAAGGAGTTCCTGAAAGTGTAGCTCGTGTAGCTCTTCGTTTAGCAGCTTCGAAATTACCAGTAAAAACACAAATTCTTGTGAAATAAAAATAAAAGAAGATCAAAAACTTTTCTAAAAGCAAACTTTTAGAATGAAATAGGTTTGGTTTCCTTTCGATTTGTAAAAACAAAATGGTCCCGATGAATTTTTTGAAAAAACATTAATGATCGGGTTCCTTTCCTACGACAAAATTTGGAACTAGTTAGCTAATTCTCAACACAAAATTGTGAATTTAAGGGTAGGGAAGGGACATAAAAGTCTAATTTGGGTCACTTGATTTTCGAAGAAAGAAACTTCACCTGTGTTTTTGAGTAAATGTTAAGGTAGTGTTATGATTCAACCACAAACGTATCTTCGAGTTGCGGATAATACAGGCGCCCGTGAACTTATGTGTATTCGAGTTTTAGGGGGTGGAAAACAAAGAGCCGCTACAGTTGGTGATATTATTATTGCTGTAGTTAAAGATGCTACTCCGAATATGCCTGTAAAAAAATCGGATATTGTTCGTGCAGTTATTGTTCGTACACGAAAAAATGTTCGAAGATTAAACGGAACAAGTATTCGTTTTGATGAAAATGCAGCAGTTATTATAAATAAAGAAAATAATCCTCGAGGTACTCGAGTTTTTGGTCCAGTTGCACGTGAATTACGTGACGGTAATTTTACAAAAATTATTTCACTGGCCCCAGAAGTGTTATAAAGTAAAATGATAAAAGAACCTCTATACCATCAAAAACAATTCTTAATGTCTTGTTTATTTACCACCAAAATCTCAAATTTCTCGTCAGTTGATTCCGCGTTACCCCAAAAAACTTTGTTTGGTACCCAAAACTCTGTTTTTGAGAAAGGGTAGAGAAGAAACATAAAGAAAAGATTTTGTTTAGAGAACAGGATAAAAATTATTGATTTTTGAGGAATAAAGCAATTAATATCAAAAAAAAATTTCAGAAGAGAGATTTTGAATATGGTGCAACGCTTAGAAAATTTATATCAACAGCAAAGTGTACCCAAGTTGATAGAACAATTTCACTATAAAAATAAACATCAAGTTCCCAAACTTCATAAAATTGTAATTAATCGGGGTCTTGGTGATGCTTCCCAAAATGCCAAACTGGTAGAGTCTTGTTCAAAAGAACTTAGCATTATTACAGGACAACAAGGTGTAGTAACAAGATCCAAAAAAGCTATTGCGAGTTTTAAACTTCGTCAAAAAATGCCTGTTGGTGTCGTTGTTACATTACGCGGTGATAAAATGTATGCTTTTTTAGATCGTTTAATTAATCTTGCGCTTCCTCGTATTAGAGATTTTCAAGGCGTAAGCGCAAAAAGTTTTGATGGACATGGTAATTATAGTCTTGGCCTTGAAGAACAATTGATGTTTCCGGAAATTGATTATGATAAAATTGATCAAATTCGTGGTATGGACGTCTCAATTGTTACTACAGCGACAACTGATCAAGAAGCTATGGCCTTATTTAAAACATTTGGCATGCCTTTTAAAAATTAATAAAAATAAAATCTCGACCCAAAAACACTGTTTTTGCAGAAGTGATTTTGTTTTTAGTGCCTACTTTAAAAATTCAAAAAATAACATTTTTTGAAACGGGACTCCTGGCCGAAAATCCTGTGATTCCAGTTTAGTCTCAGTCCTTACCCTTTCTAAAAAAATTTCTTAGGTCCAAAAATTGAACTTTTCGAGTTGATAATTGATAAGAAAACTACGAGTTTCTTTTCAGTTCCTTCTAGCGTCAAAACTTCATTACCACAAAATTGCAAATTTACCACAAAAAATTGCATTTTTTGGGAGAGGAAAGCGGTAAAAAATGACCTTTTTTGTGATAATTAGTTTTTTAAAGAGAAAGGGTAAGGAACGAAAAGGCCTAAAAAAAGTAAGGATAAGGAATAAGAATAAAGAGTTTGAAAACATGGTAAACGATACAATCAGCGACATGTTGACACGGATTCGAAATGCTAATTTATCTTACAAAACGACTGTGTCACTCTCAAAAACCAAAGTTCATGAGAAAATTTGTCAAATACTTGAACAAGAAGGTTTTATTGAAAAATTTTATGTTTCCGAAACTCAACCTAATGAACTTGTTGTTGATTTAAAATATCACAAAATTCAATCATTTGGGGGTGGGAGTCAAGGAAAACCTTGTATTACTAATTTAAAAAGAATTAGCAAACCAGGCCTAAGAATTTATACAAATTCACGAGAAATTCCAAAAGTTCTTGGGGGTATGGGAATTCTAATTCTTTCAACATCAAAAGGATTGATGACTGATCGTCAAGCAAGACAGGCTCGTCTTGGTGGAGAAATCCTCTGTTCTGTTTGGTAACGGTACTCATTCCTTCTACTGTTACGCAAACATCACATGACTCGAAAAAACGTTGACCTTATTGAGATGGAAGGCGTCGTTACTCAATGTTTGTCAAATGGCATGTTTCGCGTGAAACTGGAAAATGGATTTCTTGTTTTAGCTCATGTTTCTGGCAAAATACGACGCAATTATATTCGTATATTATTAGGTGATCGGGTTGCTGTTGAGTTAAGCCCCTATGATTTACGCCGTGGGCGCATAACATATCGACTTCGCCCGGCAAAAGATAAAGAAAATTAAAATTATCATTATGAAAGTTCGCCCTTCAGTGAAAAAAATGTGTGATAAGTGTCGATTAATTCGACGTAAAGGAACTTTACGGGTAATTTGTCAAAATCCAAAACATAAACAACGTCAAGGTTAATGTACCTTAACTGAAAATTAGATTTTTTCTTATTCCTAGCACTTCGGTGGCCCTCAAAAAAATGAATTTTTTTTCCCTTTCTAACACCCAAGATTTTGGAAGAATTTCATTCTCCAAAATCTTGGGTGTTAGAAAAAGAGAGGTAGTGCAACTTTGGCAAAAGCTAGAAAAAAGTAAAAACTAAACTTGCGAATTTTGAGTCTTCTTTCTTTGCCTATTATTTCACGTCACAAAATTCAAGAATTTTGTAGTAAATTTGGTTTTCAGAGAAATGAAGGGATAACATCATCTCTTAAAAATTCGCAAAATATGACGAAATGATTTTGAAAAACACCTGTCCCAAATTCTAAAAATTTGGGACCTTTAACACACTGTTTCTAAAAAATTACGGTAAAAGGTTTATGGCAAAAAAAATTGAAAAAAGCGCGAAAAAGAAATTTCGCGAAAAAGTTGTCCAAGGTGTAGCTCATATTCAATCTACATTCAATAATACAATTGTTACCATTACAAATAGTAAAGGAAATGTATTAGCTTGGTCTTCTGCAGGTGCTTGTGGATTTAAAGGTGCCCGCAAAAAAACTCCATTAGCTGCGAAGCAAGCTGCTGAAAATGCAGCACAGACTTGTGTAAGTCAAGGAATGAGAGAAATTAAAGTTCATGTGAAAGGGGCCGGAGCTGGACGCGAAGCTGCTTTACGTGGTTTACGGGATGCAGGATTAAACATTACCATTATTCGAGATATTACTCCAATCCCGCATAATGGATGTCGACCACCCAAAAAACGTCGAATTTAATATCCTCTCTTTTCTTGATAATAATTTTTGAAAGCTGTCTTTTTTTTACCTGCCGCAAATCGCACAAAAACTAAAGCTATTCAGGTTTCAAAACTCAAAGGTAATGGAATGAAAAGACAGGTTTCAAAACTACACCAAAATTTTTGAGAAAGGAACATTGACTAGAAAACCAAAAATACTGTTTCTCCCTTCCTGTCCCCAAAACCTCCGGTTTTGGTGGTAAATTTTTTGTTTTGGAAAAGGGAATAGGGATAGTCGAGGAGGAATACAAAGAGTCTATGACCAAAACTCAGAAATTATTTTTCGCTTGTGTTGATTCGAAAATTCAAGACCATGGTTCTTTATACGGACGATTTCATATAGGTACATTTTTTCGTGGGCAAGCTCTGACATTTGCAAATGCACTCCGACGAACATTACTTTCCGAAATTCCTGGTGTCGTTCTCACCGATGTTGTAATTGATGGCGCGGGTCATGAATTTGCAAGTCTTCCTGGTGTAGAAGAACCCGTGTTAGACATTTTGTTAAACCTAAAAAACGTTGTGTTTGCACCAACGAATTCAGATCTGTCTGACTTAGAAGTCACTCAACCACATGGTTTAATAAAATGTTATGGACCTGCCCGAGTAACTGCTGCTGACATCAAACTTCCAACTACGATGAAATGTGTGAACCCAAAAACACATATTGCAACACTTACAATTGGTGAAGAATTTTCACTTCGTTTTACTCTTTCTGTGCGTAGTCCGCATGAGTCCACTCTCAATCAGAAAAAATTTTTAAATGAAAATATTTCGTCTCAAAACGAATTGGACCAAAAAATTTTAGTTACTTCTGGTCCCAAAACTTCGTTGTGGGAAGAAAGCCTGCTTTTGGAACCAAGTAAGGCAAAAAAACTCTCTTTTGATACTGTTCCAATGCCTGTTCAAAAAGTGAATTATGTCATTAAATCCTTTAATGCAAAACAAGGATCTGAATATGTAGTTTTCGAGGTATGGACTGATGGTAGTATTTGTCCCCAAGAAGGTGTTCAATTTGGTTTAAAAAAATTAACCCAATTATTTTATCAGTTTGCTTTACGAAGTAAATAAAAACTCAAACCAAAACTGAATCTCTTTTTTTAGAGAACCAAACCTTATTTTTTGAAAATGCACAAAGCATCTTCGTCTCCAAAACTTCAGGCACCACACAAAGGTATTTTTGGGGAAGGCACCAGAAGGGGCGGGAGAAATGAAAGGTGTACAAAATTTACTCAAATTTTCACAGTATAATGACAAAATCTATGCCTAATTCAAGTTATTCAGGTGGCCGAAAAACCGCCACAGCTCGTGTTCAGCTTGTTCCTGGATCAGCAGGAACTCTTTTTGTAAATGGAAAACTCGCTTCTGATTACTTCCAAAACAATGCAGTTTATTTACAAAATTTACTAGCTGCTAGTGATCTGGTTAAAACAGAAACAAAGTATGATGCTCAAGTTTTTGTCCAAGGTGGCGGGTTAAGCGCTCAAGCTCAAGCAATTCGATTAGCATTAAGTAAAGCTTTTGTTGAACTTTTCCCAGAGTACCGAAAATCTTTTAAAAAACCAGGTTTTCTAACAAGAGATGCTCGTATTAAAGAACGTAGAAAATATGGCTTAAAAAAAGCTAGAAAAGCACCACAATTTTCAAAACGTTAAGTTTTTTGTTTCACTATCTCCTGTTCTTTCCCTTTTCTACTACTCTTCTAGCCCCTTCACAAAAAATTTCATTTTTTGTGGGAATCAAATTTTGTCCATAAAAAACTTGATTTTAGCGGAAGGCGAAAACATAAGGCTCTTTGAAAAAAAACTGCGTTTTACAAAATTTCCTGAAACTTCATTATTTTGACAAGAATTTTTTTTGTCATCTTTTTACTCTTAGTAAAAATTCTTTAAAAAAGAAATGCAAATTATTTAAAGGAGATAAAGACTTATGTCTACAACAACAAACGAAATTCTCGAAAAACTGAAGTCAATTACTTTATTAGAAGCTGCAGAATTAGTTTCACAAATCGAAGAAACTTTTGGTGTTGATGCTTCAGCACCTGTAGGTGGTGGTTTTATGGTTGCACCAGGTGCTGGTGGTGGAGCAGCAGCAGAAGCTGTTGAAGAGAAAACAACATTTGATGTTATCATTGAAGATGTTCCTGCTGACAAACGCGTTCCTGTACTTAAAATTGTTCGAAATTTAACATCTCTTGATTTAAAAGAAGCAAAAGAAGCAATTACGTCTTTACCAAAAGCTATTCAACAAGGAATTTCAAAAGATGATGCTGAAGCAGCTAAAAAACAATTAGAAGAAGCTGGTGCAAAAGTAAAAATTTCTTAAGAAGTTGCCCGTTCTCTCTTTGAAACTTCTTTTACCATAAAAATTTCAATTCCGAAAAGGAATACGAGCGAAAAGGTTTCTCTGTTCTTTCCAAACCAAAATTATTGAATTTTGTGATAAACAGGTGTTTTGAAAAGAAGAGCATTTGAGCTCAGTAGGAATCGAACCTACATTGCACGCTTAGAAGGCGCGTGTCTTATCCGTTAGACGATGAGCCCTTAGAGTTTAGTATATCAACTCTTTCTAAGCCAGGGTTAAACTTCCCTGGCTAGGAAAATCACTCCATTCCCTTCCTGCTCTAACACCCATGAATGTGTTTGACTGAAAGTATTACACAATCTAAGTTGTTAGAACAAGGACACAAAAACTCTGGTTTTACAACAAAATTTGCACTTGTTCTCAAAAATAGTGTTTCCCACAAAATTTTTCAATTTACCACAAAAAACAGTGTTTTTGAGAAAGGGACAGGCAGAGAAAGGGAAAAGAATGGCGCTGACCACAAAATTGAAAATTTTATGAAGGACAGAGTTAAGCATACCCAAAAACTCTTTTAAAGATATCACGAACTTTATCACCTGAATCAATAGATTCTAAAGGATCTTTTCTTAATCGGTGACGTAAACAAAGAGGAATAACACGGAATATATCTTCTGGAGTAACTTCAGTTCGTCCTTCAAAAGCAGCAATTGCTTTACTTGCACGATTCGTTACTAAATCTCCTCGTAAACCATCAACATCCAATTCAGAACAAATTTGAGAAATTTTTACTCGATATTCATAATCAAGTTGAACTTGTGGAAGAATTTTTCGCGCTTCAACAATTTGATTCCCCAATTGTGCTTGTGAATCTTGGTATGTTTGACGGAATTCTACCGGTGATGCATCAAAACTAGCACGTTGTTCAACAATTTGAACACGTAAACTTGGGTCTTTTACTGTACCAATTTGAGCATGCATTCCAAAACGATCTAATAATTGTGGTCGTAATTCACCTTCTTCCGGATTTCCCGAACCTACAAGAATAAAACGGGCTGGGTGGCTAATTGAAATGCCTTCACGTTCAACAGTATTCCAACCAGAAGCAGCTGAATCTAAAAGTACATCCACCAGGTGATCGTCTAAAAGGTTTACTTCATCTACATAAAGAATGCCACGGTTTGCTTTTGCTAAAAGACCTGGTTCAAAAGCTTTTACACCTTCTGTTAAAGCTTTTTCAATATCAATTGTTCCACAAACACGATCTTCAGTAGCTCCTAATGGAAGATCCACCATAGAGATTTTTTTTGTAGTAACAGGTAAGTTTTCATTTCGTTGAAGACGTTCTCGAACCTCTTGGCTCATTAATTCTGGATCTTGCGGATCAGAGTTAAAAGGATCGTCTGCAACTACTTGGATTTCAGGTAAAAGATCAACTAAAGCTCGCACCGTTGTTGATTTTCCTGTTCCGCGATCTCCCATAATCATAACACCACCAATTTTGGGATCAATTACATTTAAAATTAATGCTAATTTCATTTCTTCTTGACCAACAATCGCTGTAAAAGGAAAAACAGGACGGGCTTGTTCTAAAGAATTTTCAAGAACTGGATTCATAATTAAAATGAAAAAGAATTTATTTTATTTTCTTCCTTGCGCAAAAATCTTCAATTTTAGGGGATTGAAAATTACCACAAAATCGTGGGATTATCCAAAAAACTTGTTTTTTTTTTAACGGGTAGGGAAGAAAATATGTGTTTATATTTCCAAAATGAAGTTTTGGAAGCAGAACACTGTCAAAACATTAAACTAGTTACTTTGGAGACCCTTATTGAAGTCTTACCATAAAATTGGTGTTGTTCTAAAGTTTAGTTTTTCAAAAACAAAAAAAATTTTCTTTTTTTTCTTAGGTACCCCAAAATATTTTATGTTTTAACACTGTTCTATTGCCTTTCCCCTAACTTGAAGTTTTTTGGGCCAGTCCCATTCTGACACCGAAGGTTCTAGTAGAATAAAATTCTTTAAAGTGGTAGAAAGGAAAGCTAAAACTGGAGCGTGGGCCAAAAAGTGGAGGGAAAGGACAGGTCGGCTTTTCTCTTTTAATAAAGAGTAGTTTAATTTATTTAAGATTCTCTCATTAATTTTTATTCTATCTTATTTTTTTCTGAAAATCAATTAGTACTATTTCAACAAACTGAGGTATTCTGTTATACTAGAATAAGAAAAAAAGAAAACTTTTTCTTTTTTCTAGAGAAGAAAATTTCATAAACCAAAACAAAAAGTTTTGGGATTCAAGTAACACAAAATTATATGTATAATTTTAAAAGTTTCGAATTAAATACTGTTCCAATGGCAGAGAAGATTTCAGTTTTCTCAACAATGCTCTCAAAATGTCTTCTTGTTCTAGTTTCTACTTTCTTTTTCAGTTCAGCAAGTCATGCCTATCCAATTTTTGCTCAACAAAACTACGCAAATCCTCGTGAAGCGAATGGTCGTATTGTTTGTGCAAATTGTCATTTGGCTCAAAAACCTGTTGAAATCGAAGTACCACAAGCAGTTTTACCAGATACAGTTTTTGAAGCTGTAGTTAAAATTCCATACGATAAACAAATTAAACAAGTTTTAGCAAATGGAAAAAAAGGTGATTTAAATGTCGGTGCTGTCTTAATGTTACCAGAAGGGTTTGAATTAGCACCACCAGATCGAATCCCTGAAGAAATGAAAGCAAAAGTAGGTAAATTGTATTTTACACCGTACAGTGCTGAAGAGAAAAACATTTACGTTGTAGGTCCTGTTCCTGGTAAAAAATACAGTGAAATGGTATTTCCAATCTTATCACCAGATCCAACAAAAAAGAAATCCGTTTCTTATTTAAAATATCCTATTTATGTTGGTGGAAATCGTGGCCGAGGTCAAGTTTATCCGGACGGATCAAAAAGTAATAATACAATTTTTACAGCCTCTGCTGCTGGCAAAATTACTGCAATTGAACCTGTAGAGAAAAAAGGTGGGTACGTTGTTACTATTGAAACTGCAAATGGAAATACTGTTTCTGATACAGTTCCACCAGGTCCAGAACTAGTAGTAAAACAAGGTGACCTTGTTTCAGTAGATCAAGCTTTAACAACAAACCCTAACGTTGGTGGTTTTGGTCAAGGTGAAACAGAAATCGTTTTACAAAATCCAAGCCGTATTCAAGGCTTATTAGTGTTCTTCCTTTTTGTTCTTTTAGCTCAAGTGTTTTTAGTTCTTAAGAAAAAACAATTTGAAAAAGTTCAATTAGCAGAAATGAATTTTTAATTTGAAACGTTGAGGATTTTTAAAATGGGAACTGTTTTTAGTTATATTGCTTTATTGCTTGCTGCCTTGGTAATCACTTTAACTTGTTATATCGGGCTTTTAAAAATTAAATTAATTTAAAAAAATTACAAAGTTTATGGTAGAACCTCTATTATCAGGTATTGTGCTTGGTCTTGTTCCAGTAACAATTACAGGATTATTCGTAACTGCGTATTTACAGTATCGTCGTGGTGATCAACTTAATATTTAAGGTCTGAGAGTTAAGAGATCTCATTCCTTTCCTTTTGATGACTTTACCAAACTTTCAGTTTGGAGGAAACTTCATTTGGTCTCTGCCCAAAATTGAAAAATTTTGTGGGAAACAGTGTTTTTGAGAAAGGGAAGCAAAGAAAGAGATCTAACTTTTCCACAAAAGACTTCTTATTCCAAAATCTCCAGGTACCACAACACCTGGAGTTTTGAAACATCAGGACTAAAAGTTTTGAAGGAATTTTATTTTTGAAAAAACATTTTTTCTTTGAGAGAACAAAGAGAACAAGCTTTTTTTCTCTTGCTGGAGTTTGTATCCTTTTTTTCTGTTATCGTATAAAAAGCGCTTAAAAAATTTTAAAATTTTTTTTACGTTTCTAAAAAAGCAATTTTTTTTGAGTGCTTTAACGACTAAGTTAAAGCACTCTTTTTCGACCCAAACCTAGTTCCTTTCTCTTCCCAAAATTTTCAATTTTGTGGTAAAGATTTTTACCACAAAAATTTCATTTGGTCTCAAAAACCTTGTTTTTGAGAAAGGGAAGAGACCAGTTTGCTTTTGGGAAGTGTTGGGCAAGAAATTTTAGTCTAAAGGACGCATTGATAATGCAGGTTCATTATCACGATCGATACCTTTTTCGAATCCAGCTGCAGCTGCACGTGCACGACCAGCGTGCCATAAGTGACCTACAAAGAAGAAGAAACCTAAACAGAAATGTGAAGTCGCTAACCAACTACGAGGAGAAACAAAGTTTACCGCGTTAATTTCAGTCGCTACACCACCTACTGAGTTCAGTGACCCTAATGGAGCGTGTGTCATATATTCAGCAGCACGACGTTCTTGCCATGGTTGAATATCATTTTTAAGTTTATTTAAATCTAAACCGTTAGGACCACGTAAAGGTTCTAACCACGGACCACGGAAATCCCAGAAACGCATAGTTTCACCACCAAAAATGATTTCACCTGTAGGTGAACGCATTAAGTATTTACCTAAACCTGTTGGACCTTGAGCAGATGCAATGTTAGCACCTAAACGTTGATCTCGAACTAAGAAAGTAAATGTTTGAGATTGTGACGCTTCAGGACCTGTTGGACCATAGAATTCACTTGGATATGCTGTTGTATTAAACCAAGACATACAACAAGCAGTGAATCCCATAAGTGCAATTGCACCAAGACTGTATGAAAGGTATGCTTCACCTGACCAAACAAAAGCACGACGAGCCCAAGCCCATGGTTTTGTTAAAATATGCCAGATTCCACCAAAAATACAAAGTGTTCCAATCCAGATATGACCACCAATAACATCTTCCATGTTATCAACGCTCACAATCCAACCATCACCACCAAAAGGTGATCGTAGAATATACCCAAAAATTACACCCGGACTTACAGTTGGATTTGTAATAATACGAACATCACCCCCCATATATGTTCAGATCATGCGCATCATGACCCCGAGTCTTCTTTGGGAGTCACTCCCAAAGAGCTCCGCTCTCTCTCACGAGAGAGATCAGACTATATCTTCACCAAAGGAAACCTCCTTGTTGGTGCTTGCCGTTTCGGGCTTGCTTGAGCCCTACTCCCCTACGGGATAGTCGTTCGACCTTGTCTTTTCTTCGGGACCCCACACCCAGTCCGTATAGGCTGGATTGTTGAGTCGTCTCACAATTGTCGAGCGAGCCAGATTCAAAACTTTTGAAGCTTGTGCGATACTCTCAAAGTGCTCGCTCCCCACAGAAAGGGGCTTACTCTGAGAGAGCCGTTTTTTTTTTGTCTATGGTTCTGATCAACCTCGAGAGAGTTGTTTCAGAAACGCCTAAGGCACGAGCCGCTTCCGCAGCACTCCTATAGGATTGTCCTTCAAGAATCACTTCAATTCGAATGTTTCCTGTTTGGACTGGAAATTTATTGTACAACCTCATCTCTGCAGTCGCTTGAAAATACTCTTTTTCGCGGGCCACTCGTGCGTGTTTGCTTTTCCAAGCAGTGCCGAGCTCTAAAGTCCGGAATTCAAAAGCATCTCGCCCATACTGAAGCCAGTGAGTTTGTAACTCTGAATTATCATGTCGACCTGCTTGTAAGTCGTTAAAATGGCGACCAAGCCGATACAACACATTTTCAGAATGTCCATAATAGGACATCGTGGTTTGGTAACAATAAATTTGAATTTGATAGAATCCAGGCTGACAAAAAAAAAGTAAATTGTTTGACACCATACAAAGTGAAGTGTTCCTCCACAAGAAAAGACCTTGGTACGGGATTGTCTTGGTTTGTTGTTCGTTGCGAGTCAAGAGTTTCCCCGTTTAGGCAAGTTATTCGTTCTCTTCCCAAAAGGTTGTGTTTTGGGTTAGTGGACCGAGAACTTCCTCTTTAATTGGTTAAAGAGAAGGCAAAGGTTTACCTGGAGCCCATGTATCGTAAACACCACCAAAATAGAGAGCTTTCCACACAAGAAGCCATGCACCTAATCCTAAAACGATAAGGTGGATCCCTAAAATTGTAGTCATCTTATTTTTATCTTTCCAAACATACCCAAAGAATGGGAATGATTCTTCTAGAGTTTCAGGCCCAACTAATGAGTGGTATACACCACCAAAACCTAAAACCGCTGATGAGATTAAATGAAGAACACCACTTACGAAATAAGGATATGTATCAATAACTTCACCACCTGGACCAACACCGTAGCCTAAAGTTGCTAAGTGTGGTAATAAGATAAGACCTTGTTCATACATTGGTTTTTCAGGAACAAAGTGTGCAACTTCGAATAAGTTCATTGCACCAGCCCAAAAAACAATTAAACCAGCATGTGCGACATGCGCACCTAATAATTTACCTGAAAGGTTAATTAATCGAGCGTTTCCAGCCCACCAAGCAAAACCTGTGGACTCTTGATCACGTCCACCTACTACTAAAGAGCCATTAAAGAGCGTTTCCACGTGGTAAAACCTCCTCAGGGAATACAAGTTTTTCATGAGGCTGATCTTGAGCAGCCATCCAAGCACGAATACCTTCGTTTAGAAGAATATTTTTTGTATAGAAAGTTTCAAATTCAGGATCTTCTGCAGCGCGAATTTCTTGTGAAACGAAATCATATGCACGTAAGTTTAAAGCTAAACCTACAACACCAATAGCACTCATCCAAAGACCAGTTACTGGAACAAATAACATAAAGAAGTGTAACCAACGTTTGTTTGAAAAAGCTACACCGAAGATTTGTGACCAGAATCTATTCGCAGTTACCATTGAATATGTCTCTTCAGCTTGTGTTGGGTTAAATGCACGGAATGTGTTTGCACCATCACCATCTTCAAAAAGTGTATTTTCAACAGTTGCACCATGAATTGCGCAAAGTAACGCTGCTCCAAGTACACCAGCTACACCCATCATATGGAAAGGGTTTAAAGTCCAGTTATGGAATCCTTGGAAGAATAAAATGAATCGGAAGATTGCAGCTACGCCGAAGCTTGGTGCAAAGAACCAACCAGATTGTCCTAAAGGATAAATTAAGAAAACAGAAACGAAAACAGAAATAGGACCTGAGAAAGCAATTGCGTTATATGGACGGATTTTTACCGAACGTGCAATTTCAAACTGACGAAGCATGAAACCAATTAAAGAAAAAGCTCCATGAAGAGCAACAAAAGGCCAAAGACCACCAAGTTGACACCAACGTGTAAAATCACCTTGAGCTTCCGGACCCCAAAGGAATAATAAAGAATGACCCATACTATTCGCTGGAGTTGAAACAGCAGCTGTTAAGAAATTGCAGCCTTCTAAATATGAAGTTGCTAAACCATGAGTATACCAAGATGTTACAAATGTAGTTCCTGTAAACCAACCACCAAGTGCAAGGTATGCTGTCGGGAATAATAATAACCCTGACCACCCTACGAAAACGAAACGGTCACGACGAAGCCAGTCATCGACAACGTCAAACCAACCACGTTTTTCTTGAGTTTTTCCAATCGCTATAGTCATAGCGTGACTCTCTCCTTTACATTTTTTTTGAGACTTCTACCAATTTTTAACAAAGTGGAATAGAGCTTGATTTAAAATCAAAACATTTTGGTCTCTACCAAGATGTTCATTTCAGTTAATCCCCAAATAGGTTCTATTTGGAAAGAAAAAAATATTTTTTTGTTTGTTTATACATAAACAGTATATGTCACTGAGTAAAAAGCTTTCAAGTTACTAGATTTTTAAGTTCTATTTTTTCCAAGTAGTTCTCTTTTTTTTAAGGTTTGTTTTTCTTTTCAAAAAGGTTGCTTTTTGGGAAATTGTTTGGTACTATGATGGAGTATATACTGTAATTGTATAATATTTAACTAATTTCACAAATATCTGATTCGTGAAATCAAACTAAAACACAAAACCGAGTAACTTCAATTTTTAAAACAATCCGCTGCTTTTACGGCAGCGGATTTGAATTCAAGAGGCAAGAGACAAAATGACAAGCCAAAAACTTGGAAAAAAATACAAAATTTTGATTTTTGCTATTGTTTAATCCTTGGTAACGGAAGATCAAAATTGCAAAGCTGCGCAATGCTAACCTCGTCTTTAAAATGATTGATATAAAACCCTTTGTCGATTTTTAGGAGTGCCTGAAGGTACAGGTTTGTTTCCTTTAGGCCATTCAAATTGTTGAAAAATTCTAGTACATTCCAAAATTGTAACTCACCTAATTCCAAGTCTATGCCTGGCGAGCCAAGTAAGGCAGTATATATTAAAAGTCTTTCATACTTTTGGGGCTGTTTAATAACATCGAAATTTTTTAATTGGAATTCTAGGTAGTCACACGCTGTTTTTGATATTTTTCGAGATTTAGTTTTTGCTTCATTTAGTAAAATTCCTACACGCTCATAATCTTGACACAGTTTTAGATACGTTTTATGCTCCGATTCTATCACCTTGTAAAACAGCTTCGCAATGAAAGGATCCTCAAGAATTTCCCTTTTTTGCTCTTTAACAAGCTTCCGAGTTGCTTTATTTGTCTCCCTTAGAGTACTTGTCTGATATTGTTTAGAAAGCTGGTACAGATTAGTTCGCGCTTGGTACCCTATGTCGCTTTTTTTTGGAGCACCTTTCTCATAAAACTTTAAAACAAACCTACAAACGTTCTCCTTTAGTTTTGCTTTATCCTGGACTGAAAAGCCGTAGCGATTATCCTTATCGATAAAATCACCAATAGATTTTGCGTTCATTTTTCTCATGATTTTAATACTACCGGTTTCGTATTCCGAAGGGGGTTGAAAAAAAGTAGAGAATCTGATTTCAAAGATGAAACGATCTGATGAAAGTTCTCTGTCTAAATTAGAAAAAGTTTCATCTAAAGCGGTCAAATGAGGTGCAACGTAATAAGTCTCTTTCGGTAACATGAACCCGTCGACCTCATCGTTCGCCCTTTTGCCAAAACATTTTGTTGGATTGGTCGCATACTTCGCCTTCCAGTCACGGATCTTTTTAAAGTTTGAACCCTCTTTTCTTTTTTCTTTATTGTAGATTTGTTCGAAAACACTCGCGTTCTTGGTTAAAATTTTTGTTTCAATTGTTTCTAAAACATTTTGTTCACAATCTAAAATTTCTTTTGTTAACGAACCAAAAATGATTGGTTCTTCAATCACTTGATTTGTTTGTGCTTCTTGACCTAGCAGTAAATTGAAAGGTCTAATAAAATTTTGTTTTTGTTGTTGTTTGTTTAAGCTAGATAGAGCTTTGTTTAACTTATTGGTAAGAATTGAACCGCCTTTGAAATTCGGAATAATAGAATACCAAATGTCACTCACAACAAATTTTTTGAAATCACAATTTTTGGGAGAAAGATTTTCATTTTCCACGAGAAATTGCTGGGTAAATATGTTGAAGTTTTCTTGTCTTTGTTTATAAAAAAGGCAGGCAAAATTTCTTTTTGGATTGGTAAAAAAATCCTTAAGCTCAGAGCAATTTTGGGATCTTCTGGCCCCTCCGGAAGCGGTGCAGCTGTTACAACAGCGTGTGTTACGAATCGGGGTGGGGTCATTAAACGAGCTTGAAAGGCCTTTTTTTGGGTCAATGGAACAATTGCACGCAAGAACTGCGTATTGATTCTCCGAGATGAAACGGCACGTTCTCGACTGACAGCTAAATTCTGTCGATTCTCTTTCTTTTGACCGATCTGTTGAGATAACATAGCAAACATTGGTTCGCTGTAAACTGCAACAGTTTGCGGTGGGAAATTTGGTGGAGGGTTCTGTGTTGTGCGAAAGAATGGACCTAATAAACCAAACTTCCATGCAATTACAACCCCAAAAGCCGAACTCGCTACAAGGAATGTAACAAATTTTTCTCGGAGTGATTCTTTTTTCATATAAATTTTTTATATTTTCGTCAATTATTCATCTAAGTAGAATAAATCTAAAACCTCTTGCATTCGAAATTCGAAATCTTTGGAGTTGTGATAAATTTTTAAAAAAGTGATTTCTCTAATTATTTGTTGGGAGATGGACTCGAAAGTTTCCAGACACTTTAAAACATTTTGAATGTATGAATATAGAAACGAATCAAAAGTTAGAAAATCTAAAAAATCCAACCTATAAGTAGAATCCTTTTCTAAAGATTTTAAAAGAGAAGCTTTTTTCTTTTCACGGATATCGTAAATCTCTAAAAGAAAGGCTATAGAATTTTGCAAACTAGTAGCAAACTCTAAAAGCTTTTCTTGGTTACTTAAAGAAGAAATCGGATTTTGAAGAGAATTTTGGGAAGAAAAAGACATGTCAAAATTTTCCAGATTTTTCGATAATTGAAATATTTTTTCTCTCTTCTCTATCATAGATAGAGATTGTTTATTATCAGTACCCAGTTTGAAAAAGTCATACAGTAGACGTTCGGTATTAAATAAGTTTTCACTCTCACGTAGAGTTGTATTTGGAAAAAGTGCTTTTGTTAGAAAAAATGTTAAATCGTTTTTTTTTTACCAGATTCGAGATTTCATCTTTCGAATAAGAAGCTATTATAAGAGGATTTATACCGTCCGCGTTAATACAAGATCCTAAAGTTGTATAAAAAACGTTAAAATAACTCGAAATTATTTCTGAAAATTCATTTTTTGGTAGTAATTTTTTACTTTCTTTTTGAATACTAGGTAACAATTCTTTTAAAACCCTTAAATGAGTTAGTAAATATGATTTCATTTGCCAAGGAAGACTTATTTTAATTTAAAACATTTTTGATTCACAAAAAAACGTATTTTTTGGTAAACGAAAATTTTCACAAAAGGATGAAGCTTTTTGAAAAATTTTTTCATAAAAGTTGCCCGTTTTTTTAGTAGAGTTAAGAAACTAACAAAAAAAGACTTGAAGTCGAATGTCAAACATTAACAAAACCATTTCTAAAACAATCAGTTTTTTAATTTTTTTAATTTAGGACCAAGCTTTTTTTTTCTCTTCGAGCATATTATACCATACGATAGACAGTAGCAGAACGAAATTTTTATGTAAAGATTCTGTGTCCTAAGTGAGTAAAATTTATGGCAATAACTTGAGTATTTAATTATATTTTTTCTTATTCCATCAAAGAACATTTTACTTACAAACAACAAAGAATAATCTTGAAGATTTTCTTTTTTATTTACTTGGACGGATTGGTAATAGCCAAATTCAATTCTTTGAAAAAACCTAAAAAATTAAACACATTCGAATAAAATAAAAACAGAAGAATTGAATTGATTTTTTTAGGTTTTTAAGCTAGAATAGTTGCTGAGATAGAAGTATCAAAGGGGAGATGACCGAGAGGCCGAAGGTAACGCATTGCTAATGCGTCGTATGGCAATCCCATACCGAGGGTTCGAATCCCTCTCTCTCCGAAAAAACGAGAAGACTTCTTTAGGTTGGAGTTCCTTATACCTACTATTTAGTTTTTTTATCCAATGTGTTCCAAAAGTACGCTTTTGGAAAGAAAAATAGAAACTTCAAGAAAAGATTCTCTATTTTGAAACTTTTAGGCTTGGTGGGGTTCGAACCCACGACACCGTGTGTCGGAAACACGGACTCTAAATCCACTGAGTTACAAGCCTTCAATTTTTTCTTCACGTTTATGGAGAAAATCAAAACAATCTGAGTTTCACCTTAGGTCTTGTTGCTTCGTAAAAACAAAGTTTTTTTCTCTTTCTAACACCCAAGATTTTGGGGAATCGAATTCCCCAAAATCTTGGGTGTTAGAAAGAGAGAGGTAATTTTATTAAGGAAGAAATAGTATTGTTCTGGATTTTCCTTTGACAAAAAATTTTGAAGAGGGTTTGGAATAATTTAAGGAAAAATTCTACTTTTGGATTTTCCTTTATTTTTTCATGGTTAAAACCTACCAGTCATTTTTAACCAATTTTGTGCTTCAATATAATTTGTTGGGGCAAGTCGAATAGCTTCACGCCAATAATCAGCTGCTTTATCAAATAAAAGTTTTGAAATTTCAGTTTGACTACTTTCTAATGCTTGTTCTCCTCGGTAATGATAAATAACTGCAATGTTATTTAGAGCTTGTGGTAATGATGGGTTTCGTTCAAGAGCTTGATAATAATAATCTAGAGCTCTTGCATGATCACCATTACTTGTATGAATTAAACCAATATTATAGAGAATATAACTACGGTCATAAGCATCTGTTTCTAAACGTAATGCTTCATAGTAGTTTTGTAAGGCTTCTGCATATTCGCCTTCTGATTGTGCAGACATTCCGTCTCGATAATAACTAAATGCTTGTTTTTCTTTATTAGAGGTTGGTAAAACTTTTAATAAAATGTCTGCAATAACCGTAAAGGTTTTATCAATAAAGTTATCGTTTCTTTGTGAACGTGGCATAAAAGAAGATCTCCATGAAAATTTAATTGATAAAAAAATACTGTAATTTAAAGAAATTCTTTATTTATAACTTGTGCCTTTGCAAAAGATATGGCGGGCCGGTCCCACAAGGTTTTTATTCTATTCTGTTGGCGCAAGGAAATTTCCACAAAAAATGAAATTTGGCCTCAAAAACTGTGTTTTTGAGAAAGGGAAGGCACTAAGACTAAAAGTCTTAGAAAATTGCTGTTATCTCGTCCAAAAATTGAAGAATTTTGTTTTAAACTTTCTTCTTTATTTTTGAGTAGATTAGTTGTAGAAATTTTTTTTTGAAATAAATCTCTGTAGAAATTTACAACAAAATTGAAAATTTGTGGAAGTGAGGGATAGAGCCAAGTGGTGGTAAAGATAAGTTCTCTCCACCACTTTTACTCTAGTAAAGTAAATTACAAGAGTTTAAAAATGAACCCAGTTCATTTTTTACTTTGTTTTTAGTAAATTTGTGGGTTTTATTAGTCAAGCTCTTTTTGTCCTGGGTTACGTCCTGGATCATTAGAAAGGAAACCAAAAATAAATAATGAAACAAAAAATGTTACTACAGTATACACAAAGATTTTAAGTGTTAACATACTTAATTTTAAAATGATGAAAGCTTTATAGGCTACTAGTAACTATTAGTATAGCATAGACAAAACAAAACATTAACATTTTTTCGTGTTCCTTCCCAAAAAACTGTGTTTTTTATGAGAATAAAATTGTGGAAGTAAATTTAAATTTTTAAGTAATCGTTCTTCTCTCCAGATTTCGAGAAATTTATAACAACTCTTTCCTATTCTTCTTTTCTCCGGTTAAAAAAACTGGTTTTTTTTTAACAACTGAAGCGTTTGACGTTATAGAGGAAGTGATAATTTCGATTTTTTGCCAAAAGCAAACTATTACACAACTCTTGGTTTTGTAAATGGGATTCAAAAGAAAAGAGAACTTAAAAAACATGAATTATTTGCTTTTTAATTTTTTTTTAGCTAAAATTTACTCATCCAACACAAAAAGCCTGCTTAACTCAATTGGCAGAGTATCGGTTTTGTAAACCGAAGGTTATCGGTTCGACTCCGATAGTAGGCTAATTTTTGCTCTCTTGTAAAGAGATGTTTTTTTGTTCATAATTAGTAATGAAGGACAAAAACGAGAATTTCTCCTCAATTGAAAAATTATTACTTTTTTTCTCCTCGGTTTTAATTCACAAATGATTGATAGATTTTATAACACTAAAAAATTAACTCTTTAAACGCTTAAGCAACTTGTTTACTTTTGAATCAAGTTTGTTTTTTCACTGTTTGAGTTAAGTTGTTGTTAAAAAATTTAAACTAAAAAATTGAAATGCTTCAACGAGTAAAATTAGAAGACATGATTCAAAGTGGAATGCATTTTGGGCATTCTACTCGTGAATGGAATCCTCGAATGGCCCCTTATATTTATGGAGAACGTAATGGTCGCCATATTTTAGATTTAGTACAAACATACTATCTCTTACACAAGGTTTTAGAGTTTCTTGAAAACACTGCTGCTCAAGGAAAGACTTTTTTGTTTGTAGGGACCAAACAACAAGCTGCACCTTTAATTGCAAAAACAGCTTTAGCTTGTAATAGCTATTACGTAAATCAACGTTGGCTTGGTGGAATGCTAACAAACTGGCGAACTATCCAAAAATCACTTCGAAAGCTTCAAGAATATCGCGAAGCTGAAGAACGTGGTGATTGGAATCTACTCAAAAAACAAGAAGTTGCTCGTAAAAGACGTGAAAAAGAACGTTTAGAAAAATATCTTTCTGGTGTTGAAACGATGTCTCGACTTCCAGGAGTTGTCATTATTATTGGTCAAGCAGAAGAAATTCATGCTGTGAAGGAATGTCGACAATTAGGAATCCCTACAGTGACACTTCTGGATAGTAATTGTGATCCAAGTTTAGCTGATTGGTTTCTTCCAGCAAATGATGATTCCGTTTCAGCACTTCGCTTAGTGTTAACGTGGTTTCAAGAAGCAATTACAACTGGTCAAGTTCAGTATCGTGAACATCAAGCTTCGCCAAAAGCAAAGCAAAAAACAAAACAAAAAATAAAACAAACAGCACGTCGAAAAATTTCTCTAACATCTCAAAAGAGAAATCCAGAGACTCAAAAAATTTAACTACCAAAATCATAAGAAATCAATCTAAGGATTCTCTCTTATTTCAAAATATGAAAAGATCCGCAAAATCTGATTGATTCTGAGATTTTTCAAACACTTTTTTGATTTCCTGTTCCTTTGCTTTCTAGCGCCTTTAAGCGCCTTCCCCAAAAATAAAATTTTTTGTGGGAATTGTATTACCACAAAATTGCAAATTTTGGGCAGGCAATAAACACAAGTTTTTGGGCTGAGCTAAAATCTTTGAATTTTAGAACTTGGAAAGTTAATATTTTGGCTGTTTTTAAGACTATAGTATAGGGTACAGTATATGACAAACATCTGGTTTGATGTCGCAGAAGTTTCTGTAGGCCAACATTGGTATTGGCAACTTGGTGGCTATTCAGTGCATGGCCAAGTATTAATTACATCTTGGATTGTTTTAGGAGTTATTGCAGCTGTTGGTCTTCTCGGAGCTCCGAAACTTCAACCAGCTTCAGGTGGATCATCAACATCATCACCAGAAGGACTTCAAAATGTAACAGAATATGTTACTGAATTTATTCGTGATTTAGCTAAAACGCAAATTGGTGAAGAAGACTATTTAAAATGGGTTCCTTTTTTAGGAACAATTTTTCTCTTTATTTTTGTTTCGAACTGGTCAGGTGCTCTTATCCCATGGCGTATTTTAGAATTACCAAATGGCGAATTAGCAGCTCCAACAAATGATATTAATACAACAGTTGCTTTAGCACTTTTAACATCAATTGCCTATTTTTATGCTGGACTTAGCAAAAAAGGATTAGGCTACTTTAAACGTTATATTTCACCTGCAGCTTTCTTATTACCAATTAACATCTTGGAAGACTTCACCAAGCCTCTCAGCTTAAGCTTCCGACTTTTCGGGAATATTTTAGCTGATGAATTAGTTGTAGGTGTATTAATTACTTTAGTACCTTTAGTAATTCCTATCCCAATTATGCTATTAGGGTTATTTACAAGTGCAATTCAAGCTCTTGTTTTTGCTACGTTAGCTGGTGCTTATATTGGCGAATCTGTTGAAGATCATCATTAATTCTCTCTTTATCTCTTTTCACATAGATCAAAAAGAGGAATTGAACAATAGAGTGTTGATTCCCTTTCTAATCCAGTCGATTTTATTAAAACTACAAAATCGACTGGATTAGAAAGGGACGGGAGTCATAAATATTGATTTTGGCTTCTCACTCTTTTTCGTTCAAAAAATTCATTTTTTAATGGCTTTTTTACGAAGACAGCTTTTCTGTTTGCAGTAGAGTCGTAGCCTTTTTCGAAAAGGGTCCTACTTCACTATTCTAATATAGAGGCTCAAAAATCAAATTTATTCCTGTTTCCAAATTAAAATTTTCAATCAGGAACAGGAATAAATGTAACAAAAATTGTCAAAAAACAGAAACGAACCCTAAAAAATCAAAGTTGCTTTCTATGACAATTCGAGAGTGGTCGTTTCACTAAAATTTTTCAGTTTTTCGAACGGTCGTCTCGATCTACTTGAAAACTTCTGAAATACACACTATCATTGAATTAACACCAGGATTCTTTGTGATTGCAACAAACCAAGAATGAAAAGATAGAGTCTGAACCTTAATCTTTTAGGGTTCTGCTTTTTCATAACGAAAAACTCTTTACGTTCGGTTTTAAGTCCAGTTCCTGCGCTCGTTCTAGTTCATATTTGGTCTGGTTGTAAAAACTCAGGGAGTTCTTTTCAGTCCCAAAATAGGTGATTTTGGGAAGAACCACATCAACTGATTTTTTAGAACTGGACCGTTCCTAAAATTAAAACTTTTGGGATTAATATCGATTTTTTTCAAATCGGTAACTAACTTAGTAACTTTTTAGATACACAATCCGTCGGAGGTTAAAGAATTATGAATCCAATTATTGCTGCTGCAAGTGTTATTGCTGCTGGTCTTGCTGTAGGTCTTGCTGCTATTGGACCTGGTATGGGACAAGGAACTGCTGCTGGTTATGCAGTAGAAGGTATTGCTCGTCAACCAGAAGCAGAAGGTAAAATCCGTGGTGCACTTTTATTAAGTTTCGCATTCATGGAATCTTTAACTATTTATGGTCTTGTTGTTGCATTAGCTCTGTTATTCGCAAACCCATTTGTTTCTTAATTTTTCTAATTTCCTTGAGAATAGAGTTTCAATCTTTTTTGAATCCAAAAAAATCTAAACCTTTTTCCTTTTTTTTTCTGCCCCTTCTAGCGCCAAAACTTCTTTTTGGCGATAAAAAACTTATTTTTTGAACACAAAGGTTTTGTTATAAACAATGTTTATTCAAAATAAAATTTAGTTCTGTTTCTGTGGCCAAAATTTGATTTTGGTAGTAAATGAAATTCCCCCCAAAATCAAATTTTTGGGGATAAACTAAACCAAGTTTTTGAAAAAGGAACGAGACTACTAGTTTTTCGACAAAAAAACCAATTAGATATAATTCTACTTTTAGACTTACCTCTATATACGTTTTACCCCAAAAAATTTTGGGGTAAAATATTCTCCTCCCCAAATTTTCTGTTTTGTGTTTAAAAGGAACTAGATAATGCCTTGCTCAAAATTAATTAGTGTTCCGGTTCTAATCCAAAATTTTTTTTTGGAACAGATTAACGAAAGACCACTTATTTTCATCTTTTGGGGGGCTAAAAAAGGAAAAACGGAGCATATTCAAATTTGGATCCAATCATAATATTAAGGAGATTTTATGTTTTTCAGCACTTCTTTATTCAGTACCAAAACATCAGTTTTGGTAATGGCAGGGCATTTTGGCTTTAATACAAATATTTTAGAAACCAATGTGCTAAATTTAGCCGTGGTGCTGGCTATCGTTCTGACGTATGTGGGCGATGCTTTACGCGGTCTTCTTGAAAATCGAAAACAAACTATCTTGGCCAATTTTCGCGAAGCTGATCAACGTGCAACAGAAGCACAAGATCGATTACGTCAAGCTCAACAAGAACTAGAGCAAGCAAAAGCAAAAGCTCAAAAAATTCGTGAGCAGGCTAGTGTGACAATTGAACAAGAGAAAAAACAATTTGTTCGTCAAACACAAGAAGACATTAAACGTCTAGGTATTCTTCAACAAGAAACCTTAAAGTTCGAGCAACAAAAAGCTCAAAATGAACTTGCTCAAAAATTAGTAAAATTGGCATTACAACAAGTTCGTGAGAAGCTTAATCAACGATTAACTTCTTCAATTCATAGTGCAGTTAATAATTTCCAGATTGTACTTTTTACGAATTACAAAGCCAGTTAATACAAAATATGACAAAATTTTCTTTTTTGTCACAAAGAGGAGGCGGTTCAGCAGACCATGGTAAAAATTAGACCTGATGAAATTAGTAGTATTATCAAACAGCAGATTGAGCAATACCAACAAGAAGTAAAAGCTGTTAACGTAGGGACTGTCTTCCAAGTTGGGGATGGTATTGCACGTATTTACGGCCTTGACAAAGTTATGGCTGGTGAGCTTGTTGAATTTGAAGATGGAACAGTAGGTATTGCTTTAAATCTTGAAGCAAAAAACGTCGGTGCTGTACTTATGGGTGAAGGCACAGATATTCAAGAAGGTAGTTCTGTACGTGCGACAGGTAAAATCGCTCAAATTCCTGTAGGTGATGGGTATTTAGGCCGTGTAGTTAACTCTCTTGCACGTCCTATTGATGGTAAAGGTGAAATTGCAACAAAAGAAACTCGTCTTATCGAATCACCAGCTCCAGGAATTATTTCTCGTCGTTCAGTTCATGAACCTTTACAAACAGGTATTGTTGCTATTGATGCAATGATTCCGATTGGTCGTGGACAACGTGAGTTAATTATTGGTGACCGTCAAACAGGGAAAACAGCTATTGCTGTAGATACAATCTTAAACCAAAAAGGGAAAGATGTTGTTTGTGTTTATGTAGCAATTGGTCAAAAAGCTTCATCTATTGCACAAGTAGTAAATACTTTACAAGAACGTGGTGCGATGGATTATACAATTATCGTTGCTGCAACAGCAGATTCTCCTGCGACACTTCAATACTTATCTCCATATACTGGTGCTGCTTTAGCAGAATACTTTATGTATACTGGTCGTCATACACTGGTAATTTATGACGATTTAACAAAACAAGCTCAAGCTTATCGTGAAATGTCATTATTACTTCGTCGCCCACCAGGACGTGAAGCATATCCAGGGGATGTATTCTATTTACATTCACGACTTTTAGAACGTGCAGCTAAATTAAATGATAAGTTAGGAAGTGGAAGTATGACGGCTTTACCAGTCGTTGAAACTCAAGAAGGTGACGTTTCAGCCTATATTCCAACTAACGTAATTTCGATTACTGACGGACAAATTTTCTTATCTGCTGATATTTTTAATGCTGGTATTCGACCTGCTATTAACGTAGGTATTTCTGTATCTCGAGTTGGATCAGCTGCACAACCTAAAGCTATGAAACAAGTAGCTGGTAAACTGAAATTAGAATTAGCTCAATTCGCAGAATTAGAAGCTTTTTCTCAATTTGCCTCAGATTTAGACCAAGCAACTCAAAATCAATTAGCAAGAGGTACACGTTTACGTGAGTTATTAAAACAAGCACAATCTTCACCTCTTTCTTTAGCGGATCAAGTAGCAAGTATTTATGCTGGAACAAATGGGTATTTAGATACTATCCCAGCTGATCGTGTTCGTGCGTTTTTAGTAGGTTTACGTCAATATCTTGCAACAAATAAACCAAAATATGGTGAAATTCTTGGTTCTACAAATGCGCTTACAGATGAAGCACAAACTCTTTTAAAAGAAGCGTTAAAAGAATATATTGACGAATTTTTAGCAAGTTCTAAATAAGAAGTCGCTTAATTATCATTTTTTTGTTCAAATCTCTCCAGGATTTGTTATTCCTGGAGAGATCCTACACAAAAGCATAGCTTTTGTTGTAAAAGACCGCATTCTTAAAACTAAAAAAAGTTTTTTCAGTTTCTTCCCTTTCCAACGTCTTGATTTTTTTTTTCTTATAGGTTAATATAGTAACGATAAAAAGCAAAGCCTGCTTAGCTCAGCTGGTTAGAGCATCCGTCTCATACGCGGAATGTCACTAGTTCGAATCTAGTAGCAGGCACCCCAAAATTTACAGTTAGGTGCGGGTATAGCTCAGTGGTAGAGCGGCACCTTGCCAAGGTGCATGTCGCGCGTTCGAATCGCGTTACCCGCTATTTTAATTACATGTTATTTACTAAAACCTCGTTTCCCGCAAAATTCAACAATTTACCAAAAAAAGGGAGTTTTTTCTGGCCAAAATCACGTTGTGGTAAGAGATAGGAAGGGGGCAGAGTTTGTGGTGCTTCTTAAACTTTTTCAATTGTGTTTAAACCATTTCTACAAGAAGCGGTTGTGTTTCTACAAGGGAGGAGTCCTTGTTTCTACAATATTTTTTAATAGAGTTTTCTTTAACATAGCTTTAAGAAGTCTTTATCAAGTCTTCAGTTTGCTTAAAGACTTTCTTATCTAAAATATTTTAGAGTTGCATTTTTTATTTTTAAAAAAATAAAAAAAAAGTGTCAATTTAAGGACTTCAATCTTTTTTGATTTTCAAAATACTCTGTTATTGCTTTTAATTTGGCAAGATTTTGTGGAAATTTTGGATAAACAGGATCTAATGCCAGGTCAGAAAAATAGTGATCTAAGAGAAAAACTACTATATCAAAATTTTTAAAAAAATCTTGCCTGAAAAAAATACAGCTTTTAATTTTGATAAAATAAAAAAACTCGATTGTAATACCAGACCGATTTTCTAAAGAAAATTTTTTATGTACCCGAAAAATTAAGTTTTTGTTCAAAAAACTAGGAAATATTGATTTTCCCAAAAAAGTTTGCTAGACTCAAACTAACTTAGTAAAAGGGGATGTGGCGCAATTGGTCAGCGTACCACCCTGTCACGGTGGAAGTTGCGGGTTCGAGTCCCGTCATCCTCGATTAACCTTTCTAGGTTTTTTATAAATCTTTTCTAGAAATATCCGAAAAGGAAAGAACTTGGCTCAAAATTACAAAATTAAAAGAGTTTTTTTTTGAAGAAAAGGAGAACTCACCCATCTTATTCGCAAGTCGGCACTTTTTTTTACAATAAGGTTATTGTAGTCGTTAGAGACTTGAACAACAATACAGTTCGTGTTAAACTAATTGTAGTTTTTGAAAAAGAGTTAGTTGTTCCTTTTTCCAAAAAGAACTTTTTGGTGCCAGTTTTTTACCACAAAACATTTATTCAGAATGCTTTGCCTTTTTAAAAAACTTTTTTTTGAGCAAGCTTTGCCTTTGTGGTAATTTGATTTTGGTAACATAAGGAATTTCTAAACACCTTTAAAAAAATTTTCTTTTCAGTTTTACAAAATAACTTGTAAAAGAATTGATTCGTATAAAATGAACACAGTTCCAAAAATTTGCTTTTGGAAAATGGAAAGATGAAATCATTTCTAATTTAGAAATTCACTAATTCTTTCCATATAATTTTAGATTTTTTGCTAAAAATCTTATTTTGTTTTAGTCTTTTCGCCTTTCATTTTGAACTCCTGCTCTTTCCTTCCTGCCCCCCCAAACTGAGTTTTTTGGGGTAAATTTTTCAAAATTTCAGGAAACGAAATTTTTGTGAGAACTGAGAGTGTAGACAAAACAAAAAAAAATAACAGAAAAAAAGTATAAAAAATATGAGCGTTTCTACAGAAACAAAAAGTATTGGTCGTATTACCCAAATTATTGGTCCAGTATTAGATGTGTCATTTCCAGCAGGAAAAATGCCAAATATTTATAACGCATTAGCTGTTCGTGGTAAAAATGAAGCTGGACAAGAAATTTCTGTAACTTGCGAAGTTCAACAATTATTAGGTGATCACTGCGTTCGTGCTGTAGCAATGAGTGCTACTGATGGTTTAATGCGTGGAATGGAAGTTGTTGATACTGGAGCACCCTTAACTGTTCCTGTTGGTCAAGCAACTTTAGGTCGTATCTTTAACGTTCTTGGTGAACCAGTGGATAACCTTGGACCTGTGAATAACAAAGATGAATTAACAATTCACCGTTCAGCACCTGCTTTTGTTGACTTAGATACTAAACTCTCTATTTTTGAATCAGGAATTAAAGTTGTTGACTTATTAGCTCCGTACCGTCGAGGCGGTAAAATTGGTTTATTTGGTGGTGCTGGTGTAGGTAAAACGGTACTTATCATGGAATTAATCAATAATATTGCCAAAGCACATGGTGGTGTTTCTGTATTTGGTGGTGTTGGTGAACGTACACGTGAAGGGAATGACCTTTACATGGAGATGAAAGAATCTGGCGTTATTAACGAGTCAAATCTTACTGAATCAAAAGTTGCACTTGTTTATGGTCAAATGAACGAGCCTCCAGGAGCTCGTATGCGTGTAGGTTTAACAGCATTAACAATGGCTGAATATTTCCGCGATATCAATAAACAAGATGTTCTTCTTTTTATTGACAATATTTTCCGTTTTGTTCAAGCTGGTTCTGAAGTATCTGCTCTTTTAGGGCGTATGCCTTCAGCTGTAGGTTACCAACCAACGCTTGCAACAGAAATGGGTGGATTACAAGAACGTATTACATCGACAAAAGACGGAAGTATTACTTCAATTCAAGCTGTCTATGTTCCTGCGGATGATTTAACAGATCCGGCTCCAGCGACAACATTTGCGCATTTAGATGCAACAACAGTACTTTCTCGAAATTTAGCTTCGAAAGGTATTTATCCTGCAGTAGATCCATTAGATTCTACTTCAACAATGTTACAACCATGGATTGTAGGTGAGCAACATTATCAATGTGCACAAAATGTAAAACAAACTTTACAACGTTATAAAGAGTTACAAGATATTATTGCGATTCTTGGTTTAGATGAGTTATCTGAAGAAGATCGTACTATTGTAGCACGCGCTCGTAAAATCGAACGTTTCTTATCTCAACCATTCTTCGTTGCTGAAGTGTTTACAGGTTCACCTGGAAAATACGTAAGTTTAGCAGAAACAATTCAAGGTTTTAACCTGATTTTAACTGGTGAACTCGATGATCTTCCTGAACAAGCATTCTACTTAGTTGGTAACATTGACGAAGCAGTTTCAAAAGCATCAAGTCTTTCATAGATCTAAAATTTGTTGTCCCAAAAACATGTTTTTGGGAAGACTCTTTCTTCATTTTTGTTCCCTTTTCCTTCAAAAAAACTTTTTTTTGAAGGAAAAGGGGATGATAAAAGCGGTTCCCTTTCCAAATGTAACTGTTTTGGGGAAGGAAAAAGAGTGCCAAAAAAGAAACTTTCGGTTTCTTGAAGATCTCGATATTTATCCAAATCACAACTATGACATTGCAAGTTTGTATCATGACCCCTGATCGTATCTTTTGGAATGATCAGGCTGATGAAATTATTCTTCCCACTAACACAGGTCAAATGGGTGTATTAACAAATCATGCACCTTTAATTACTGCATTAGACATAGGTGTTACTTTAATTAGATCTAATAATAATTGGATTCCTGTAGCCCTATTGGGTGGTTTTGCTTTAGTAAAAGAAAATCAAGTGACAATTTTAGTCAATGAAGCTGAATCTGCGCAAACTATTCAAGTAGATGAAGCAGAAAAAGCATTTGAAGAAGCGAAAACTCGCTTAGAAGAATCACAAGGTGAAAAACAACGCGTGGAAGCTACTTTTGTTTTTAAAAGAGCACGAGCTCGTTATCAAGTAGTAAAACAACTTTCTATTTAAGAATTTTCATAGCTTCTACCTTTGTTTTTTTAGGCGAGTTCATTAACTCAACTTAAGGAGGATTCTCTGGTCCTAAAATAAAGTTTCGGGCCAGAGAGCCAGCTCTCGTAAAACAAAATTTAAGTCAAAAACCATTGTTCAAAAAAGAAATTTACCAAAAAAAACTTTGTTTTTTATCACCAACATTTCATTACCACAAAATTGAAAATTTACCGTAAAAAACTCAGGTTTGGGGGATAGGAAGGGAAGGCGTTACACAGAAAAGGTAGGGCTCTTTTTAGAATGGTGAATTGTTATATAATTATTTAATTTTAATTTTTTATGGCTCGATATAGAGGTCCAAAATTACGTATTATTCGTCGTTTAGGTGAATTACCAGGATTGACGCAAAAGGCTTGTACAAGAGATTTCCCACCTGGACAACATGGTCCAAAGAAACGTGGTAATCAAAAATCAAAAGAATCACAATATGCTGTTCGTTTAAAAGAAAAACAAAAATTACGTTTTAACTACGGGATTAGTGAACGTCAATTAATTAGTTATGTTCGTGAAGCACGTCGACGCAAAGGTTCGACCGGTGAAATTTTATTACAACTTTTAGAAATGCGATTAGATAATATCGTTTTTCGTTTAGGTTTTGCACCAACAATTGCTGCAGCACGACAACTTATTAGTCATGGGCATGTTGTTATTAATAATCAAAGAGTAACTATTCCAAGTTATGTTTGTAAAATTAATGATTCGATTGGAGTTGCTTCAGGTTCTCAAAAGTTTGTAAAAAATTCACTTGAAAAATTTACGAATAAAATCCCAGCTTCTCATTTGGAAATCAATGAAGAGAAATTCAGTGCTCTGGTTAAAGAAACAGTTTCACGTCAAGGGGTTGGTTTACAAATTAATGAATTACTCGTTGTTGAGTATTATTCAAGAAAAGTGTAAAAATTACCATTTCCCATAATCAGATATTACTAGAAAAAACTGTGTTTTTTATCGTCAAAAGAAAGTTTTGGCATTAGAAAGCTCTAGATAGGAAGGGTAAATATTTAAACAGAAAAAGAGTAATTTTCTTTTTCTGTTTTTACAGTCATTTTTTATTATTGAAAAAGAAGTGCAAAATTTTTTTCTTTGGAAAAAAATAAAGTAACAAGGTATACTAAATACCTAGTTTGTTTGAAATCAGAACTACCGCAAAACTTCATGGGTTGAGAACGGCAGAAGGAGATGGAAAGATGTCCGAGTGGTTGAAGGTGTAGACCTGGAACGTCTATGTGGTAGAAATATTACCGAGGGTTCGACTCCCTCTCTTTCCGAGTGTTTTTTATTTAATTTTCAATCTTTATTAAGAAGAAACTTTCATTTATAATAAGAAAAAAAG